ATGTCACCAAAAACAGAGACTAAAGCAAGTGTCGGATTCAAAGCGGGTGTTAAAGATTACAGATTAACTTATTATACTCCGGAATATCAGACCAAAGATACTGATATCTTGGCAGCATTCCGAGTCACTCCTCAACCTGGAGTGCCCCCCGAAGAAGCGGGAGCAGCGGTAGCTGCCGAATCTTCCACTGGTACGTGGACCACTGTTTGGACCGATGGCCTTACCAGTCTTGATCGCTACAAGGGGCGATGCTATGATATTGAACCCGTTCCTGGAGAAGAAACTCAATTTATTGCCTATGTAGCTTACCCTTTAGACCTTTTTGAAGAAGGCTCTGTGACTAACCTGTTTACTTCTATTGTAGGTAATGTATTTGGATTCAAAGCTTTACGGGCTCTACGTCTGGAAGATTTACGAATTCCTCCTGCTTATTCAAAAACTTTTCAAGGCCCACCACATGGTATTCAAGTAGAAAGAGATAAATTAAACAAATATGGTCGTCCTTTATTGGGATGTACTATTAAACCAAAATTGGGTCTATCTGCCAAGAATTATGGTAGAGCGGTTTATGAATGTCTCCGTGGTGGACTTGATTTTACCAAGGATGATGAAAACGTGAATTCCCAGCCATTTATGCGCTGGAGAGATCGTTTCTGCTTTTGTGCAGAAGCAATTTATAAAGCTCAGGCTGAGACGGGTGAGATTAAGGGACATTACCTGAATGCGACTGCAGGTACATGTGAAGAAATGATGAAAAGAGCAGTATTCGCCAGAGAATTGGGAGTTCCTATAGTCATGCATGACTATCTGACTGGAGGTTTTACGGCAAATACTTCGTTGGCTCATTATTGCCGAGATAACGGCCTACTTCTTCACATTCACCGCGCAATGCACGCAGTTATTGACAGACAAAGAATTCATGGTATGCACTTCCGTGTACTGGCTAAAGCACTACGTATGTCTGGTGGAGATCATATTCATGCTGGTACTGTAGTAGGTAAACTTGAAGGAGAACGAGAAGTCACTTTGGGTTTTGTTGATCTATTGCGTGATGATTTTATTGAAAAAGACCGAAGTCGTGGTATTTATTTCACTCAAGATTGGGTCTCTATGCCGGGTGTTCTGCCTGTAGCTTCAGGAGGTATTCACGTTTGGCATATGCCTGCTCTGACCGAGATCTTTGGAGATGATTCCGTATTACAGTTTGGTGGAGGGACTTTGGGGCACCCTTGGGGAAATGCACCTGGTGCAGTGGCTAATCGGGTCGCTTTAGAAGCTTGTGTACAAGCTCGTAATGAAGGACGTGATCTTGCGCGTGAAGGTAATGAAGTGATCCGCGAAGCTACTAAATGGAGTCCTGAACTAGCTGCCGCTTGTGAAGTATGGAAGGAAATCAAATTTGAATTTGATACGATTGATCGCTTGTAATCGAGTGACTTTCGTCTGTTTGGTCCCTTAATCGAAGCGAGCTCGGCCCAATCTTTTCTTTTAAGATTGAGCCGAATACCGAATGGATGGGAATAGAATAATTCGGCTAGAGAAAAGGTATTTGCCTAATATCTAATATTCTAGATTACTCGATGGGGTCAGTGGATCAGTAGATCCAGGCCCGGGGGGGCAAGGGCCTGCAATCTATTCTAGCTCGCACCCAAACTGAGCTAAAGTATGATGGTTTGTATTTGCGTCTATTAAAAGTTAAGTTGTACACGTAACAATATAATATAGAAAAAAGATGAGAAAATGTGTGAAGAAAACAAAGATTCTGAGAAAATGTGTGAAGAAGACAAAGATTCTGAACATATCGACGAAACAAAACCCGTAGAAAACAGATTGAATTCGGAACGTTTTAAACATTTGTGGGTTTTGTGCGAGAATTGTGAGGCCGTTATATATAAAAAATTTTTTTTAGAACAAAAAGGTGTTTGTGAGGAATGCGGGGCAACGCTACAGATCACTAGTTCAGAGCGAATTGAATTATTAATTGACATTGACACTTGGTGTCCTATGGACATAAATTTTTCTAGTACAAATGTTTTAGAAACACAGCATACGACGTTTGACATCAAAGCGGTTCAAAGGCTCTCAACTATGTTGTACATAATAATTGAGAACAAATATTTTGATTTTGAATTTTTTCACAAAGAAAAAAATGGGTTAAAAACATTAGTAGGATACAATATTACTCTTGTTAATATCGTTAAGGTTGTATTAGAAAAGAAATTCATAAAATATCTGAGTTTAGACAAAAAGGAAACTATTAAGATATTACAAAATATTATTGATACAGGTTTGAAAACAGTTCAATTTGTCCTTTTTGAAATACATAAAAAAATAAGACATGAATTAGCGCGACTTGCGATTTTCTCTCTTTTTTCATATATTTTAACTGATTCTGATGCAGAGATGAATTTTCCCCCTAAATCTAAATGGTTCGTTCCCCTTATATGGTTCATTTTTTTAAAGGTATTTTTTTTAAAAGGTAGATTTGTAGAAGATGTAGAAGATACATCATTTTTTGATGAACTTTTCTATTCATTGTCTTATCAAATTCTATATTTTTATAAATGGGATAAAGATGGTATGTCCCATTTTCTAGATGAAGATGAAATGTGTGTTCTGGAAGATTTTATAAATTATATGACCGATTTGACAGATGCAGCATTAGAAGCAATAGACCACGAGAGCGATATGATTATCGAAGAAATAGACAGCATGGATCTGCTGGATCTTTTAAAAGGTCTTTTTCCTGATGAGGATGATATTTCTATTTCTGGAGATTTGATCGAACAGGTAAACAGCATGTATCCGCATCCTTTTTTTGATTTTTTTCCTTCTTATTCTATTCTACCTGTACAAACTTTAATGGAATTGATTGAAAATAACATTTGCACAAATTTGACCTTCCTAATGAAATTCATTAAACAATTAGCCAATTTAAAAGAACAATTAGTATCACAAGATAAGTTCTTGAAAGTAACGGCGGTAAACTTAGTGAAAATAGAACTTGATTTTCCGGAAGAAAAAAGAAAAGCAAGGAAAATCAAAAAACTATTTCCTTTTTATCCAGGAAATAATCCAGAGACAAATTACTGTTTATGGCTGCGAAAACATACGGCGATATGTTTGATGGAAAGATATCTGGTTTTGAAAGATTTTAAATATTGGTTTAAATCTCGTTGTTGTGGTTTACTTAAAGGAGAAGAATTCTATCGGTTCGGTTCCGATATTCTAGTAGAATACGTTAAAAAACAAGATCGCTATCAGTGTGATAATAGCATTGATGATATCATATATGATGAAAAAATAGACGATAATATCGTAGAAGATCGCTATAGACGCTATCTCGACGAAGATCCCTATGAGTGTGATAATAGCATTGATCATAATCATATCATACATGATGAGGAATTACACTCTATCGACAAACATCTAATACTCTATTACAAGAAAAATGAAAAAGATTGTGACAGTAATTTACAGTTGTGGAGCCTCAATTACAAGAAAGATTCATGGTCATGCATGAGTACTTTTTTTTCGAATCCTGAACCTGTGAGTGAAGAGGTTAAAATATTATTTCTAGATTTACTAGAGATAATGAAAGATTTTTCTACAATAACACTAGATAGCAAAGAAAAATTTTGTAAGAAAAACGACGAAACTTATATAGAGGATATTGAAGATATTGAGGATATTGAAGATACTGAGGATATTGAAGAAGAATATCCTTTAACTTATGCTTCTTTAACTAAAGAAGAAAAAGAGTATGTCGACGCTGGTGTAAAACTAATTAAGAGTACACTTAATCTAGGAAAGGACGAATTTATAGACATAGAAATAGAAGAACAATGTTATGACGATTATAACACTTCCTATCAAAAAGAAACAGGTTTACCCGACGCTATTCAAACAGGCACAGGTCTAATAAATGGAAAAGCTGTCGCACTCGGAGTTATGGATTTTCAGTTCATGGGAGGCAGTATGGGATCGGTAGTGGGTGAGAAAATAACCCGTTTAATACAGTATGCTACTGACCATTTCCTTCCATTAATTCTCGTATGTGCTTCTGGCGGAGCTCGTATGCAAGAAGGAAGTTTTAGCTTAATGCAAATGAATAAGATAGCTGCTGTGTTGCATACACATCAAAAGGAAAAAAGATTGCCATATATTTCAGTTCTTACATCTCCGACAACTGGTGGAGTCACTGCTAGCTTTGGTATGTTAGCTAATGTCACGATTGTCGAGCCAAATGCATACATTGCATTTGCGGGTAAAAGAGTTATTGAACAGACATTAAACCAGATAGTAGATGATGAAGATCAAGTATCTGATTCTTTATTTGATTTTGGAATGTTTGATACTATGGTTCCACGAGCTCTTTTAAAAAATGTTCTGAGCGAAATAATTGAATTATACATGGAATTCAATGAATAAATGGTCTAGTTACGAATTTGCCATACTTATATTGACATGAAGTCTAGCTATGAGCTATAATGATAACAAGGTGATTCTATTCCACTTTTTTCTTCAAAATTCAACAAATAAATATTATAATAGTATGAATTGTATAATAATTAGGCCGAAGGGGGTAATGAGAAATGGGTAGATTTATGGTATTCCTAGTGGTTTACTATGTCGTCAGCAAAATTTTCCGCTAAGTCAGAATTGAATTTCAGGTTCGGATGGAATAGAAGGGAGGCTAATGTTTTAGCCTTCCTTCAGGTCGAACAATATTTATTACATATCTAATAATGACCTGGAGATCATTGAAATATAACCTTTCCTCTTTGATAGAGAATATTAATAACTTAATTAAGAATAGAGATTAATAACTTAATAAGAATAGAGGTAGAATTATACTATTTGCTTAAGGACTATAAACTGCTCCAGTTAAAGTTATATCAAGATGATATAAGGTACCGAGCTCATTTAAATTCAAACCACTAAGCCTTGTTATACAAAAGCTAATAGCAAACATTCTTTCCTTATAGCTAGTAAGGAATCAATTAGAGGAATTGGATTCTACAATGATGGATGATTTTATATTATAAAGTAAGGAAGAAGACGAAGAATAATTTTAGAGAAAAAAAAAAAATATGTTACCATTATCGATTTTGTTTTTTCTTTTCAATAGAAGTCGGTTACAATATCTTAAAAACATAATTTTCTATGCAACTAGAGTATCATATAGAACTATAGTTTAATTCTATTTATTTGACTATAATAAAGGTGGATACAGGCATTTTTTTTTGTAAATGATAGCAAAGGAGAAATATTTATGTATGAAGTTCAATGTCTAGATTTCGTACTTACAGAGAAAAGTGTTAATCTATTTGAGAAAAATCAATATATTTTAAATGTCGATTCGGGATCAAATAAAACAAAGATCAAAAATTGGATTGAACTTTTCTTCAATGTTAAAGTAATAGGAGTCAATAGTTATCGACCTCCGCAAAAGAAAGAAAAAAGAGGAAATAGAAAACAAAAAATGAAACATAGAATGCATTCTAAACGTATTATTATTACACTAAAACCAGGTGATTCTATTCCACTTTTTCCTTCAAAATGAAACTTATTGGAATTGTCAAACATGAACACCCGTTCGTACAGGACTTTGATTCCGGGCACACGTGATAAATCTCTATCAAATTTTGATGAAAAAGTCCAATCGCATCCACAAAAGAAATTGACTTCTGGCCGGCATCGTTGTGGGAAAGGTCGTAATAACAGTGGAATTATTACCATACGTCATAGAGGAGGAGGTCACAAGCGTCTGTATCGTCAAATTGATTTTCGACGGAGTGAAAAAAACATACTGGGAAAAATTGTAACAATAGAGAGTGACCCTAATAGAAGTGCATATATCTGTCTTGTGCACTATAGAAACGGTAAAAAGACATATATTTTGCATCCGAGAGGGATTATGATTGGAGATACTATTATTTCCGGTGCAAGAGCCCCCATATCAATGGGAAATGCCCTATCTTTGAGTGCGGTTTGAATTATTAATTGTACGTAATCGGAAATAACCGATTGGGTTTACAGCAAAACCTTAAAATCTATCACTGATCCAACTAAAATACTTTGATGGGATCAATCCCAAAGGGAAACTGAGGATAAAGAACAGCGGGTGATTGAGTTCAATAGTTTCTGAATTCATTATTGACTCCAGAGATATGATAATATGGAGAAGACTTAATTGTCTGAAGCAGAAACAACTAAGGTAAAGGAACCCTTGTTCTGAAGAGAAAAACAAGTAACTCACATTTGATTTGATGGTCAAAGGCAGATTCGAAGCTGAACAGTGACAAATAGTTTTTTTATCAAAAAATAAATTGATATTTCAAATGCCTCCTACGTTATCCGGAAGATGCGAAAGCATTAACGTAATTTAATAAAGTCATTCATTCTGAATGCTACATGAAAAAATAACATAAGCCAGATGATGGAATAAAGAAACCTAGGATGTACAGAATAAGGACATAAGAAATGGTAAAGTATGCCCTTCATCTTAAGTCTCTATATAAAATAGATTAATAATAATCATATTCTATTCACATCCAGAAAGCTGTATGCCCTGAGAGAGGCTTGTACAGTTTGGGAAGGGATTTTTACAAATTAAAGATCTACTTCAACCAATATACCTTTAGGCACGACTATACATAATGTCGAAGTACAAGTCGGAAAAGGCGGACAATTAGCTAGAGCAGCGGGTGCTGTGGCAGAATTGATCGCAAAAGAAGGCCGATTGACCACATTAAGATTACCATCTGGAGAGGTTCGTTTAATATCTGAGAACTGCTCAGCAACAATTGGACAAGTAGGCAACGTTAAATGGAAAAATCGAACTTTAAGTAAAGCTGGGTCAAAACGTTGGCTGGGTAAACGTCCTGAAGTAAGAGGAATAGTTATGAATGCTGTAGATCATCCTCATGGGGGTGGTGAAGGAAGAGCTCCAATTGGCAGAAAAAAACCCCTGACCCCTTGGGGCTATAGCGCACTTGGAAGAAAAAGTCGGAAGAGAAATAAATATAGCGATGTTTCAATTCTTCGTCGACGTAAATAGGAATAGTTGTAAATCCATTCTTATTTTCTATCAATAAAAAGAAAGGTAATTAATTAACCATGGCACGTTCACTAAGAAAAAATACTTTTGTATCTAATGATTTGTTAACTAAAATCGATAATCTAAACATGATTAAAGAGAAGAAGATAATAGTAACCTGGTCCCGTAGATCTGCCATTATACCCGCAATGATTGGTCATACCATTGCTGTTCATAATGGAAAGGTACACTTACCCATTTTTATAACAAATGGTATGATAAACCACAAATTAGGAGAATTTGCACCTACTTCCATCTTCCAGGGACATGCGAAAAAGGATAAAAAATCGAAAAACGAAAAAAAAAAAAAATAAGAGAAAAGCAACAAAAATAAAAAAAAAAAAACACACACAAAAAAGAGAGAGAAACGATAAATAAAAAAGTATCGTTGTAAATAGTATACATTAATTCATTATGGAGGATGAAGATGAAATTGATATTTCAAAATAGGGATTTAGATTTAAATTCAACTATAAAAATACGAGCTGTAGCTAAGCATGTACGTATGTCTTCTAATAAAGCACGTAGAGTAGCCCATTTACTTCGTAATTCTACCTATATACAGGCACTTGCGATACTGACTTTCATGGATTATAGAGCATGTGAGCCTATATTCAAAGTACTTGTTTCTGCAGCCGAAAATGCATGTTCATTTATGGATATACATAAGTGCTATTTAGCTGTCCTTGCGGCTGAAGTGAATGAAGGTCCTACTTTGAAAAGATTTCGACCTAGAGCTCGGGGTCGTGGTTATCCAATACAGAAATCCACTTGTCATATAAGTATTACATTATTTTACGATACATCATTGGATTTCTGTAATTCAACTCACGATTACATAACAGTACGATGAAACATTAAATAGAAACAAAATATTCAAATAGATGGAAGCATAATCGATTTATGCCGCAAATAAATAGACTACTACTTAAAGTACTAAAAAATATGTATGGGAAACAAAATAAATCCACTTGGTTTTAGACTTGGTTTTACTCAAAACCATTATTCCCTTTGGTTTGAAGAAGGGGATTATTCCGAAGATCTACGAGAAGATGAGAGAATATATAATTGCATTGAAAATTATGTAAAATATATCAAAAGTTCTATCAATTCTAGTTATGGAGGAATTACACGTATAGAGATTCTGAAACAGACCGAATTGATTTCGGTAAATATATATATTGCATTTGTCGATTTGTTTATTGAAAAAAAAGCGCCAAGAAAAAAAGAAAAAATGAAGGAATTAAGAAAGGAAGTACAAAAAATGCTTGTACAAAGTATGCTTAATTCTGTAAACAGAGAACTTGTCATTTCTATAGAAAAAGTGGATATACCTTATAGAGAACCCAAAATTCTTGCGGAATATATTGCTCTACAACTAAAGGAGAGAGTTGAAATAAGAAAAATAATGAAAAAAGCTATTCAACTAGCTGAAAAGGCAAATGTAAGAGGTGTTAAAATAAAAATGAAAGGGCGTCTTAACGGAATTGAGAGAGCCCGGAAAGAATCGGCTATGAAAGGTAGAGTGCCTTTACAGACCCTTCGAGCTAAAATTGATTATTGTTATTATGCGGTTCAAACCGTCTATGGAGTATTAGGGATAAAAATTTGGATCTTTGTTTAAGATGAGCAATATCTTTCTCTAATCTAACCAATCATAAATCTTAAATTCTATAAGATCAAATAAAAATTATTAAACATCTTGGAGCAGTGCTATGCTTAGTGTGCGACTCGTTGAGATCAAGCTTTTCCTTCTTTTCTAAAATGAATGGAACTCGAAATAAAAACAAATTGGTCTCTAGTACATTTGACTAAGATCCAATAAGCTAGTTATTTTAATATAGATAGTTCTATCAAAGAAACGAAAGACCTTTTCGACACGAAGAGACAAACCTATATCTCTCGTAAAAAGAAAAAGAGTCTTTCGTAATGCAAGAAAAGAAAAAGGGAAGGAGAAAAAGAGAAAATGAAATCTTCTTCCTTACAGTATTGTATGGTTCATAACATAAAGCACCCTCAAAGAGCAGTGTGATAAAGCATAAGAATTATCCTGATTATTTCTATTCAGTTTATTAAAAAGAGCTTCGGATCAATGGAAACTAAGAAAATTGATTCTTATTAATAAATATAAATAAGAACTCCATTGCAGAGGGTATACCTAAGCAGCCATTTAAAAGCTATGGGAACGATGGAACCTGTGACTGCATAAGATCATATAGAAATCTTAATCATTCATTGGATAGGATGGCGAAATAAACCAATAAAGAATCAATTTCATTGGAGTCCAAAAGTAAACCCCAAATAACTTAGAGTTAATATTCGCCTGTAAGATACTTATTGGACATATAGAGGTATTTGTATCCTCATATTATATGAATAACTAATATGTGTAATGAGTCAATACTGATTGATTCCTAGGACCTCACTATTTATGATCCCATAGATTCTTCACAAGGAGCCGGATGAGAAGAAACTTTCATATCCGGTTCTGAAATAGAGATGGAATTCAAATAGTATTATATTATACAACCATCGACTAGAACCCAAAAAGAACGAAATTTCGTCACCAACATAGGGGAAGAATCAAGGGAATATCTTCTCGGGGTAATCGCATTTGTTTTGGTAGATTTGCTCTTCAGGCATTGGAACCTGTTTGGATCACATCTGGGCAGATAGAAGCAGGACGACGAGTAATTACTCGTTATGCCCGTCGCGGCGTAAAAATATGGATACGTATATTTCCTGACAAACCTATTAGAACGAGACCTGCAGAAATACGTATGGGTTCGGGGAAAGCCAAGGGATCTCCGGAATATTGGGTATCCGTCGTCAAACCAGGTCGAATACTTTATGAAATAAGTGGAGTATCAGAGACTATAGCGAGAGCAGCTTTTCAAATCGTTGCATATAAAATGCCTATACATACTAAATTTATTACTAGTTCGCGTAAATAATGCCGAACCAAAGAGATATTTCTGGCAGAAAAAGATCATTTATTTGATCATAAATACCTTTTTTTCTGCCGAGGTAACAATTGGAGGAAAAATGATTCAGTCCCAAACTTACTTGAATGTAGCAGACAACAGTGGAGCCCGAAAATTAATGTGCATTCGAGTACTAGGAGCAGGTAATCGTAACACCGCTAATATTGGCGATATTATCATCGCTGTAATTAAAGAAGCAGCACCTAATATGCCTCTGCAAGAATCAGAAATAGTTAGAGCCGTAGTTATACGTACGTGTAAAGAACTTAAACGTAGCGATGGAATGATAATACGATCTGATGACAATGCAGCAGTTGTCATTGATCAGAAAGGAAATCCAAGAGGAACTCGAGTTTTTGGTTCAGTTACTGAGGAATTGAGAGAATTGAATTTCACCAAAATAATCTCATTGGCTCCTGAAGTACTATAAATACTGATCAATTATGTAAAAGTAATGTCAGGCATATTCCTAAAAAAAGATAAAAGATAAACATGCCTTTATATTTAGTAAATTATTAAGAATTAGTTCGTCATGGGTAACGATACTATTGCTAATCTAATGACTTATATTAGAAATGCTGACATGGTAAAAAAAAAAACAGTTCGAGTGGCGGCTACTATTATTACCGAGAAAATCACAAGGATTCTTCTACGAGAAGGCTTTATAGAGGATGTTAGGAAACATAGAGAAGGTCAAAAATATTTTTTTGTTTTAACTTCAAAATCTAGGGGAAGGACGCAAAGGAGATATATAACCGCTTCAAAGCGTATTAGCAAACCTGGTCTGAGAATCTATTCTAATTATCGAGAAATCCCTAAAGTTTTAGGTGGAATGGGGATTGCAATCCTCTCTACTTCGCAAGGAATAATGACTGATCGAGAAGCTCGACAAAAAAAAATAGGAGGAGAATTATTATGTATTTTTTGGTAACTTGCCTCCAAAACAAAAAGTAAATACCTAAATTGCATTTTTGCCTACAATATTACAATGCTATAAGAAAAGTCATTTACTATTATCAAAAGAAAAATTGAGTGTTCATTGTCAGAAATTTAGCTGACAAAAAAAAGAATTCAATTCTATTCAATGAATATTATTAAGTTAGTAATAGCTGATAAAAGATAAAAAAAGAAGATATTAACGAAAAAAAAAAAAAAAAATAAAAAATGAAACGTCTTTTATTTCAATTGAATTAAATGATTCTTCTCTTTTAGAAATCTAATGTCATAGTGAGGTCATAACAAAGTTAATAATATTAGAGGTGAAAAACTAGCAAACAATGAGTACCAAAAAGAATTTTGTCATTATGGATGGCGTAGTTACCATAGCATATCCTAATGCTATGTTTTTAGTCCATTTAGATAATGATATAGATGTTTTAACGGTTATATCGGGTAAAATGAGATGTCGAACAATACGAGTAATACCAGGAGATAGAGTAAGAGTTGAATTACCTGTTTATGATTTAAGCAAAGGACGTATAATATATAGATATCCCGTCAAACGAAAGGATGATGCTACCGATGAGGCCCATTAACAAAAGATTTTAGTATTCAAAAAAGGACCACAAATATGAAAATACGTGCTTCTGTTCGCAAACTTTGCGAAAAGTGCCGCCTAATTCGTAGACGGAAACGCCTTGTTGTAATTTGTTACAATCCGAGGCATAAACAAAAACAGGGATAATTCCCATTATAAGGAATTATAAAAGAAATCAATAAATTTCGGCGTCATATTCATATTATTAGATGTATAATCTATTTTAGAATCATTTTTTTTTACTTCAAAATATCAAAATTTATCAGAAATTATAACAAGAAAAGATTTGTGTTGTGTCAAAAAATACGAAAAAATTTGTGTCAAAAAATACAAGAAAATATGTGCCACGTAGAGCTACAAGAAGATTTTTGCCACGTAAAACTAAACATCGAATACTGAAAGGAGTTATTTGTATTCGAACAAGTTTTCGCAATACCATTGTTACTGTTACAGATACACAAGGGCAAACGGTTTCTTGGTCTTCTGCCGGTTCTTGCGGATTCAAGGGTACAAAAAGACGTTCACCATTTGCTGCTCAGATTGCAACAGAAAATGTTGTTCATACCTTAGTAAATCAAGGTCTTCTGAAAGAAGCAGAAGTTATGCTACGTGGCAACGGTCCGGGGAAAGAACCAGCACTGCGATCTATTTATCAAAGTGGTATAAGAATAAAGAATATTTATGAGGTAACTTCTGTGCCACATAACGGATGTAGACCTCCCAAAAGGAGACGTGTGTAAAAATTGAATCAATTGAAAGAGAAAGAAATGATTAAACCATTTATTAAAATAATATTATGAATCAGAATGAAATATCAGTCTCAATAAAGATACCAGAATTGAAGTGCGTCGAATCCAGAACAGAGAGTAAGCGTTTTCATTATGGTCGTTTCACTTTATCTCCGCTTCGCAAAGGTCAAGCTAATACAATAGGCAGTGCAATAAGAAGAGTTCTACTCGGAGAAGTAGAAGGAACATGTATCACACGTGCTAAATTTAACAATATATCAAACGAATATTCCGCGATAATAGGTATTGAGGAATCAATACATGAAATTTTGATGAATCTAAAAGAAATTGTACTTCGAAGTGATGCGTACGGAATTCGAGAAGGATCTATCCATGTTGTCGGACCAAAAAAAGTAACCGCTGAAGATATCATACTACCACCTTCTGTGAGAATAATTGATACTACACAACATATAGCTAACATAAACAAATCAATTACCTTAGATATATCATTACAAATTGAAAAAGGCCGCGGATATATTATTCAAAATCCAAATAATTCCAATTATAAGGATGAATTTTTTCCTATAGATGCTGTCTTTGTCCCTGTTCAAAATGTAAATTACAGTATTCACTCCTATTGGAACGAAAATGAGACACAAGAAATTCTATTTCTTGAAATATGGACGAATGGAGGATTAGCTCCTAAAGAAGCACTTGATGAAGCTTCTCGTAATTTAATTGACTTTTTCCTTCCCTTTCTAAATGCAAAGGAAGAGAACAGCGATGGAACAAACAGTCTAAGCGACAATATTACTCCTTCCTTACCTATTTCGCATACATCGACTAATACGAAGAGAATAGTTTTCAATCAAATGTATATTGACCAATTAAACTTCTCTACTAGGATATATAATTGTCTCAAAAAGGCAAATATAAATACAGTATCAGACCTTTTGAATTACAGTGGAAAAGATTTAATGAAAATAAAACATCTTGGGGAACAATCTGTCAAAGAAATATTGGAATTGATACGAAATATTGGAATTGATTCACCGGGGAATCCGGTTTAGACTTATAATTAGAATAGTTCTATTTTTTCTCCCCATTCATGACCCTTTTTTCTAAGTTCTTCCAGAAAGTAAATATGAAAATTATTTTTGACCATTTTGTAATGATAATAATATAATAGTAGTAATAAAAAGCATTTAAAAAAAAAAAGCATATATCTAGGGAGAGACCATTTATCTTAAAGCAACTACTCCCTAGATATATAAACAAAAGATTTCCCTCCTCCCCTATATTAAGATATTCTAATTTCTATCAAATTGGAAAAGACCTAGAGTTAAAGATTCATCGATAGGTAACGTTGCTCCAATACCTAACCAAAGAGCTACTGCGGTACCGATTAAGAATACTGTTGTAGCTACTGGACGACGAAATGGATTTTGGAATTGATTCACATTCTCCAAGAAAGGAATTGTCAATAGTCCTGCAGGTACTGAAGCCATTAAAAGGACACCTAATAATTTATTAGGTACTGTACGAAGTATTTGAAATACGGGGAAAAAATACCATTCGGGTAATATTTCCAAAGGAGTTGCAAATGGATTTGCCGGTTCACCAATCATTGATGGTTCTAGAACTGCTAAACCTATGGTACATGCAATAGTACCAAAAATAACTACTGGAAAAATATATAAGAGATCATTGGGCCAAGCGGGCTCGCCATAATAATTATGTCCCATGCCTTTAGCTAATTTAGCCCTTAATACAGGATCATTCAAGTCAGGTTTCTTTGTTATTGGGATAAGTAGATTTTTATCAATGAATCTATCCCCCGAAAGAACCGGACATGCCAATTTTGATCATCCGGCTCGAGCAATAGTTGAAATAAAAGAAATAAAAATGATGAAGACGTATCGTTAGAATCAGTATAACTAAGAAGATCTATGGAAAATTCATAATTTTCTTTTTTCGTATGCTCAGTATCCAAGTAAGCTCACAAATTTGATCATGATCAATATGCCTTTTGGATCATCTTATTTCTTGTAATCTGTGTTTATCTAGCACAATGTATTTTGCATACAAGATATTGACTTGTTACTGATCTGGCCTTTTTCCTTCTTTAGATCCCTTCCTTTACTCCGATAATTTACCGTATTGAAACGCAAGGGAAATGCATGCATTTTCATACTATGAAAATGAAAGGATAAATTTAAGTAATAACATTTTAGTTCTGAAATGTTATTACTATTACCTGGATCTCACGGAGCCTATTTCGGATTCGATCATAGAAATAATTCTCTTATAACACAACAAAGTGTTTGCCTTTTGCCCAGGTTCTAAACCTCTTATTTTTGCAAAGAAAATTGGGACAGAGACACATTTCGATCTGAATCTTTATATGGCAGATCCTATAAATTGATCTGCGCGGCCTAACTAATAGTTCAAGTCACACACTCCCATAATCCATTTTCTCCATTTGAGATCAGTATCTACTTCAATTATTTGTATTAAATATACTTAATAATTGAAAGGAGAAATCCGAGAAACATGTTTTTCGCGGCAATGATCTATTAGAAAAAGAATAGGTTTTCAATACTGATTCAAAATGTAGATTTCCTTTTTATAAAGGACCTGAAATACCTTGTTTGCGGATCATTAGAAAATGCATTAACATAAATACAGCAGTAAGAAGGGGTAATATGAAAGTGTGTAAACTATAAAAACGGGTTAAGGTCGATTGGCCCACACTAGCACTTCCGCGTAATAACTCTACCAAAGGAGTTCCTATTAACGGAATGGCCTCAGGCACACCGGTCACAATTTTGACTGCCCAATAACCAATTTGATCCCAGGGCAAAGAATAACCGGTTACACCGAAAGATACGGTTAATACGGCTAGAATTACACCCGTAACCCAAGTTAATTCGCGAGGTTTTTTGAATCCACCTGTTAAATAAACGCGAAATACATGTAAAATCATCATTAAAACCATCATACTTGCCGACCATCGATGGACCGATCGGATTAGCCAGCCGAAGTTCACTTCAGTCATTATGTATTGAATAGAGGCAAAAGCTTCTAGAACGGTGGGGCGATAGTAAAAAGTCATAGCAAAACCGGTAGCTACTTGTACCAAAAAAGAAGTCAGTGTGATTCCCCCTAAACAATAAAATATATTCACATGAGGAGGAACATATTTACTAGTGATATCATCCGCAATCGCCTGAATCTCAAGACGCTCTTCGAACCAATCGTATACTTTATTGAGATAGGTAAACTCAAGTCCCCCTCTGAAAACCGTATATGAAAATTTCTTTTCATACGGCTTAAACAAGAACACTCAAATAAAATACTTTTTTGTTTTGAACAAAGTACATGGTTTGTAAAAAAAAAGAAAAAATATTTGATAGATATTTCATTTCTTTGTATGAAGGAAGAGGATTCAGAATAATCCATGATTTCCTTCCCTTCAATAACAAGGAAAAAAAATTTTCATAGTGATTAATGCCCAAATTTCAAGTTGGCTCATTCTTATGCGAAATAAACCGCTATAGGCCTTTTGAACGATCTTTTATCCTATTCGTGATATAATATAAATCACTTAGAGAACAACTAGTATGAACGATCCATAGGAATTATCTTGTCGAGATCTCAACTGAATAGATGAATAAATCTAAACCCCAGATTTTCATTTCACCCCGATGATTTTTCAAATTACTCAAAAGGTTTTATGGGTTATAACCTTTGCATTTCATTGTTACTTACTAAACTAACTAATCAAAATGGAATACTATCTCATTCTTTGGATAGATCTTTCAAATTATTGAGAAGCTTGGTCACGAGGTCTTAAAAACAGGCATAAACCATAGTTCAGATTTTATTGAATTATATACCTCGTGCTCTGGATATTCATTCTTACAACAATATCTAACGAGGTAGGAGAACCGTCTTTATTTTATAAAGACAACAGACCCGTTTTCTGTACTAGAATAGAGATCAATTTATAACAAGTCGCACACCCATAATTCCAAAAATCCTTCAATTAAAAGAAATTACACGATCAAACTACCAGAACGTCATAACCTAAAAATAGAAGTTATTTAACATTCTTCTTTTCTTTAGTTCTTTTTTTTTTTTTTTGAACTCGGGATCCGGGTAGATTTTCTAGTTTTTCTAGACCCAACTAACTGGAATTCCGTCTAATAAAATGGAAGAATTATAAATCTCCAAGATAATAGATAAGAATATTGCGAATAGAGCCATTGCAATGCCCATAAAAGGAGTAGTTCCCCATCCGGGAGCAACTTTACCAGATTCTGTATTAAGTGGTTTTAAATAATTTCCTACAGTAGTTTGTAATGGTCCGGTTCTGGAAGTATCATCAATGGTCTGTGTAGCCATAAAAAAAGAGTATTGGTTGAGATTTCATTAACTTTGTATACTATTATGTACATATATATACATAGGATTATCTATCAATGGAAACTGCAACCTTAGTCGCTATCTCCATATCTTGTTTACTTGTTAGCTTTACCGGTTATGCCCTATACACCGCCTTTGGACAACCTTCTGAACAACTTCGAGATCCTTTTGAAGAGCACGAGGACTAGTTGAAAAAGAATAAAAAAGACCTTCCCGATCGGGAAGATCTTTTTTATTCTTTTTATAAGTAAAAGTAAGAAAAAGGATTAGAAAAATAGGAAATTATTTTCCCCCTTTATCGGGAACTTTGGGGGGTTCCCGGAAGAAAATAGCGAAAAAAATGATCCCTAAGGTCGATACCAAAAGGAATGTATAAACCAATGCTTCCATAAATTCGATCGTAGTTTATAATTAATAGAGATAGCTTTCGTACTAATTACAACATTTTGAAAAAGGTGAAATAAAAAGATTTTCCTGAGATGCAAATTCTCAATATTGCATTAACAAGCGGAGCAATACCATATTATACCACTTGTCTTTTAGTAGTTGGATCTCCCAATTTTTGGAATGCCCCAAATTCTACTTGAGCATCCAAATCCGGATCAATACCGGCAAAAACATCTCTGAATAGAGTTCTAGCACCATGCCAAATATGTCCAAAAAAGAAAAGAAGGGCAAATGTAGCATGCCCAAAAGTAAACCAACCCCTTGGACTACTCCGAAAAACACCATCCGATTTCAAAGTAGCACGATCTAATTCAAAAATTTCACCTAATTGTGCACGTCTAGCATATTTTTTGACTATAGCAGGATCACCAAAACTAACTCCATCAAGTTCACCACCATAGAATTCAACAGTTACACCTACTTGTTCAACACTATACTTGGATTCTGCTCTCCTAAAAGGGACATCGGCTTTCACAATTCCTTCTTCATCTACTAGAACGACTGGAAATGTTTCGAAAAAAGTAGGCATACGACGTACAAAAAGCTCATGTCCCTTTTTATCTTTGAAAATAGGGTGTCCTAACCAACCAACAGCAATTCCATCTCCATTGTCCATTGCACCCGCCCTGAATAGCCCCCCTTTAGCTGGATTATTCCCAATGTAATCATAAAAAGCAAGTTTTTCAGGAATTTTTGACCAAGCTTCCGATAGACTTAGATTTTCAGCCAGACCGGCACGAACCCGTCGATCTATTTCTTGTTGGAAGTATCCCTGATCCCACTGGTAACGAGTAGGACCAAATAATTCGATCGGAGTGGTTGCGGAACCATACCACATTGTTCCGGCCACAATGAAAGCTGCAAAAAACACAGCAGCAATACTACTGGAGAGGACAGTTTCAATATTCCCCATACGTAGTCCTTTGTATAAACGTTGGGGAGGGCGAACACTGAGATGGAATAGACCTGCTAATATACCCAATATACCTGCTGCAATATGATGAGAAGCTATTCCTCCCGGAACAAAAGGATCAAAACCTTCAGCTCCCCATGCCGGATTTACAGGTTGTATTTTCCCAGTTAGTCCATAAGGATCAGACACCCATATTCCAGGGCCATACAAACCCGTTACATGAAATGCTCCGAATCCGAAACAAGCTGCTCCTGAGAGGAATAAATGAATTCCAAAAATCTTAGGCAAATCTAAAGAAGGTTTTCCTGTACGGGAATCACAAAATACGTCTAGATCCCAATATACCCAATGCCAGATAGCTGCTAAAAAGCACAAGCCAGAAAACACAATATGTGCCCCGGCCACACCTTCATAACTCCAAATACCTGGATTAGATATAGTTTCTCCAGTTATACTCCATCCACCCCATGAATCCTTTATTCCCAAACGAGTCATAAAAGGTATAACGAACATACCTTGTCTCCACATTGGATCAAGAATAGGATCGGATGGATCGAAAACTGCTAATTCGTAAAGAGCCATAGAACCGGCCCATCCAGAAACTAGAGCTGTATGCATTATATGCACAGCGATTAACCGGCCAGGATCATTCAACACGACGGTATGGACACGATACCAAGGCAAACCCATGAAAATACCCCTTTATAAGAAAAAATACATACTATGTAACTTTCTCGCATTAGAGACAGATTATGCTATGAAATTAGACCTTTGTCTCAAAGGTGAACATCTATCTATTTAATAAAAATAAAATAAAAGAGTTTTAAAAGATAGAATTGAGAAGCGGATCTATTTTATCATTTATAGCTACCAATATACAATGTGGTAATTGGTCCCATTTGTTTTATATCTTACAAAGTAAAGTAATAAATTACTTTCAAAAAGTAGGTATTTTACGAAGAAAGACACGTCCGCTTATTTGGTCCTATTACTCATTTGATCTTATAATTCTTTGTAATAGATAAAAAAAATACTTAATATACTTTTGATATGATAATCCACAACTTCCCCTCTCTCTTAGTACCTTTGGTGGGCTTGTTTTTTCCAGCAGTTACAATGCTTTTTCTTTACTTTTATATTCAAAATGACGAAATTTTATGAATGAATATGATCAATCAAGACAGATATGTGATATTTGAAATCTTTTTTATTATTAATAGATCTATTCATATATGATAAATAACAAAAATATGGAATGTATATGGTATCATATGTATGAGACATATTAGATCCGTGTGTGAATTTCTTACTTCTACTTCAAAATATGCTTATATAATACACATTTGAATAGAGAGATTTATTCTTTATTGTGAAATGCTTATATGTATATGGCTAGTTTATGAATATAGCCAATTTATGAGAGTGACTTCTGGATGGGAGTCTTTCTTGTTCAATCCCTCAAATTAAAATAGGACGTAATTTGTTATGAATCGTCGATCCAAATGGCTCTGGATAGAGCCCATAAAAGGCTCTAGAAAAATAAGCAATTTTTTTTTTGCTTGTCTCCTGCTTTTGGGTTCACTAGGATTTTTTGTGGTCGGAATTTCAAGTTACCTTGGTAGGAACTTGATACCCTTATTGTCATCTCAGCAAATACTTTTTGTTCCACAAGGAATTGTGATGTGTTTTTATGGGATTGCAGGTCTGTTCATTAGCTCTTATTTGTGGTGCACTATTTTATGCAATGTGGGTAGTGGTTATAATAAGTTTGATGAAAAAGAAGGAGTTGTATGCCTTTTTCGCTGGGGATTTCCCGGAAGAAATCGTCGTATTTTCCTCCGATTTCTTATGAAGGATATTCAGGCGATTAAAATGGAAGTTCAAGAAGGTATATTTCCTCGTCGTGTTATTTATATGGAAATAAAGGGCCAACAAGACATCCCCTTAACTCGTACTGAAGAAAATTTGACCTTGCGCGAAATGGAACAAAAAGCTGCCGAATTAGCCCGTTTTTTGCGCGTATCCATTGAAGGATTTTGAAATAAGGAGGAAAGACCATATTTATGTTCCACCAACACAAACTGTTACTTATGGAGCCATACTATTTTTTGGCAGTTAGCAAAAACTCCACTCCATATTATTCATTTATCTATTAGAAAGGAACAAAAGGTTTTAATAAACACGGATATAACATCTCAAAAGAATACAATGAAGTAAATGACTATAGTTTTTACACCTTTTTTTACATATGCGCTCGAATAAATCAATTTCCTATATGTATCAAACAAAATTGGTATTATTAGACTTAAACTTTCATATTAGACTTAAACTTTCATTTCTTTTATTTGCCAATTGAAGCGATTCTTCGGGTCAAGAATTCAAAATGAAATTAGTCCAGATCCAAATGATTTTCAAGGATTTATTTATCCTTTCTTTTTTACTCTACTTCTCACTCGGAACAAACCATCCCTCATCCGACCGAAAGATCTCTCGAGGTCGAATAATTGAATTATAATTATGCAAAAATTCTATGGATCTCATACCTCGTTCTATAATTCGTACTTTGTTCAGATTTTGGGCAGAGCTAACGAGCCAATCGAGTTCGTTAACGATTCACGAATTGGAAGTTGCCAAATATAAAGCATTAGCTTCTTTACAATATCTTACATGTTTAATAGTATTGCCTTGGGGAATTTCAATTTCATTACAGAACGGTTTAGAACCTTGGGTTACAAATTGGTGGAATACTGGTCAATCAAAAAAAATTTTTGATTATTTACAAGAAGAAGACACTATAAAAAAGTTTGAAAAAATAGAGGAACTCTTCCTGTTAGAAATAATGATGGAAGATTCTTCGGAAACGCATTCGCAAGATATTCGTGTAGAAATGCAGAAAAAAATGATCCAATTAGTGGAAATATATAATCAAGATTGTATCCAAATCATCTCACATCTAATAGCAAATCTAATAGGTTTGGTTTTTTTAAGTGTTTGTCTCATTCTGGGTAAGAAGAAACTTGGCATTCTCAATTCTTGGATCCAAGAAGTCTTCTACAGCCTAAGCGATACAATGAAAGCCTTTTCTATTCTTTTAGCAACCGATCTATGTATTGGGTTTCACTCGCCCCATGGTTGGGAATTGATAATCAATTGGATCTTCGAAAATTATGGATTTGCCCATAACGAACGAATAATATCTGGTCTTGTTTCAACTTTTCCAGTCATCTTAGACACAATTTTCAAATATTGGGTTTTCCGTCGTTTGAATAGTACATCTCCTTCACTTGTAGTAATTTATCACTCGATGAATGAATAACAAATGGTTTCTCACCCGGGCAATACTTCTTATTTTTTAGCTTTAGGTTTAATATAGTAGCAGAATTGCAAGCAGGTAACTATCATAGTTACCTACTACCATTTAATTTGAAATAAAAGAATTGTAACAAAAAATTGAACCATGCAAAATAGAAAAACTTATGATGACTGGATAAAAAAGTTGATAGCTCAATCAATTTCCGCCTTAATATTGATAGATATAATGACTCGTACATCTATTGCAAATGCATATCCCATTTTTGCACAGCAAGGTTACGAAAATCCTCGAGAAGCAACTGGGCGTATTGTATGTGCCAATTGTCATTTGGCTAAAAAACCTGTGGAGATTGAAGTTCCACAGTCCGTGCTTCCTGATACCGTTTTTGAAGCAGTTGTAAAAATACCTTATGATAAGCAAATAAAACAAGTTCTTGCTAATGGCAAGAAAGGAACTTTAAATGTAGGAGCTGTTCTTATTTTACCCGAAGGTTTCGAATTAGCTCCTCCGGATCGTATTTCTCCTGAGATTAAGGAAAAAATAGGTGATCTTTATTTTCAGAACTATCGTCCCAATCAAAAAAATATTCTAATAATAGGACCTATTCCTGGTCAAAAATATGGTGAAATTGTGTTTCCCATCCTCTCACCAAATCCCGCTACTAATAAAACAGCTCACTTCCTCAAATATCCCATATATGTAGGTGGTAATAGAGGAAGAGGACAAATTTATCCCGATGGGAGCAAAAGCAACAATACAGTGTACAACGCTTCAGCAACCGGTAAAATAAGTAAAATTGCACGTAAAGAAAAAGGTGGATATCAAATAACTATTGATAATCCATCAGACGGTCGACAAGTGGTAGACTTTGTACCTCCGGGACCGGAACTTCTTGTTTCAGAAGGCGAATTCATCAAGGCGGATCAGTCGTTAACGAATAACCCTAATGTAGGTGGATTTGGTCAGGAAAATGCAGAAATAGTACTTCAAGATCCTTTACGTGTTCAAGGTCTTTTATTATTCTTAGCATCTGTCGTTTTAGCACAGATATTTCTGGTTCTTAAAAAGAAACAATTTGAGAAAGTTCAATTGGTCGAAATGAATTTTTAGGCGCATAAAAGATTTGAATCTCTATCTTATGAATGATTAATGCAATTAATGTATAAGAAATGAAAATGGCAACAATATAAGTAATACTTCTTCAGAATCCTTCATTTTCCCCTTCCCTCTGTTCAAATATATTGTGAAAGACGAGGAGATATTAAGATATTAAAGAAATATTTGCCTATTTTAATAATGAGTGATTCCGGAACAAACTTGGAGTTTTGGAGTTAATTCCCTAATTATGAATATTCATATACATGTTATCTTTTCTCACCTTCATTTATCATATTCAAAAACAAATAAACAAATAGAAGAAAGGAGAGAATTTAGTAATCTTGGCTTGCTATTTTCGCTTATTTTATAACTTAAAAAAAAAAAAAAATAACAAAGTAAAGATAAAATCTTACCCTTCTTTGTGTTCAAAGAAAGGTAAGATCTTATCTTTATTTTTGAAGTTTTCACTTTTCTATATCTTTTTTATCTTATCTCTTTCTTTTCAGAGTTTTGCTTCAATTTTGTATAGTATTCCTTACATTGTCTATCTCTTATCATAGTATAAGGCAGTTTTTTCGCTACAAGGAGGAACCTAAGCCGGAGTAAGAACCGTAAAAAAAAAAACCTATTAAAACAATAACGAGAATACCAGCTAAAATACCTATCAACCAAAGAGGGATCCTTCCGCCCATTTTTATTATTTCCTTTCACATTTTAAAAAAGTATTCATGAGGCATAAATAAAATAATACATAGAAATATTAGATCTCACCAAATTCAATTGGGTAAGAAAAAAGATTATTAACTGTTCCTAATTGAAAAAGTAATTAGAGAATAGAACAGCAAGTACAAAAATAAGTAACAACCCCCAATAGAGGCTAGTACGATTCAATTCAACATTTTGTTCATTTGGGTTTGATTGTGTCATAAATAGCTCCGTGATTTAGTTTATAATAAAGTTTATCGCTGTATGAACTGCATTGCTGATATTGATCCCAAGAAAAAAACCGTAGGTACAGCTAGCCCGTGAACGGCCAACCATCTAACTGTAAAAATTGGATAGCTTCTATCTATAGTCATTAATACCTCCTAAAAAGATCGAGATCTAGTAAATTCATCGAGTTGCTCTAATGAATCGAAACGGCCAGTTACTAATGGAACCTCTTGTCGGCTTTCTGTGAAATACTCATTTGGCCGAGGACTCCCGAATACATCATAAGCTAAACCCGTACTGACAAATAACCAACCCGCAATGAATAGAGAAGGTATAGTAATGCTATGGATAACCCAGTATCGAATACTAGTAATAATGTCAGCAAAAGCGCGTTCCCCCGTATTCCCAGACATGCTAAGCTCCCTATATTATTCTAAAATCAAGGGTAAATTGATCCCATGAAAGAAAGAGATCAGGAAATGGAAAACTACTGATATTTTCTACAATCCTTGCTTGATTGTCAATATGATACCAAGGGTATATTTGAAGTATACTAAGTATAGCTAGCCTGCTTCTAACATAGCAATATAATTTTCACTTTAATATAGAAAAGGAGTAGGATCATTAATGAAATTACTACACAATTGGTATTTATTATTTATAGGTGGGGGATTTCATTTTTTACTTTGTTTTATAACAGAATATCTTTTTTTTGTATATTCCCTCTATGTTTGTTGATAACATCATTATAAGATATTCAATGCTAACTTTGTATCTATTTATTGAAACTTTCTACTCAGAAAGAATAAATTGAGGTAATTGCCTGACAAAAATACGTATCAATCATTGGTTTTTTTTATTCATTTCTTCCATGCTTACTATAATTAGTTATTTTGGTTTTTTATTAGTTTTGCTTATTTTCACCTCAGTCTTATTCATTGGGTTAAGCAGTATAGAACTTATTTGAAATAGAAAATAACCTCAACCTCAATAGGAATTGAGATTCCAAGTCAATTTGAGGTACTATGTAGATTAGCTATTAATCCTTACCTATTCTCTTTTAATAAAAAAAAATATGATTGAAGTTTTGTTATCCGGAATTGTGTTAGGGCTAATTCCTATAACTTTGGCTGGATTATTTGTAACTGCATATTTACAGTACCGACGCGGCGATAAATTGGATATTTGATTTAGGACCATATTATGAACGGGTCTCCTACTGATTCTGAGGGATCAGATTCCATTAGCTTTTTCAGTCTAAGTGACAAGAAGATCGATCAGAAAAAAGAAGATCACGCTCTGTAGGATTTGAACCTACGACATCAGGTTTTGGAGACCTGCGTTCTACCAAACTGAACTAAGAGCGCTTTTTGTTCTTTTTTCTTGAAAGAAAAGATTATTTCCATGTTTCATTGAATTAAACAACTATCACTCGACTTTTTACTTTTTTGATGAAAGATTTAGGATAAAAAAGGGTAGGGATGACAGGATTTGAACCTGCGACATTTTGTACCCAAAACAAACGCGCTACCAAACTGCGCTACATCCCTTTTAATCGTGAGTATTTTTTATTCGATTCGATATTTTATATTAAAATAATTAAATTTTGTTTTCCACATTTATCTACCTTCGCACGTGAATAGACTGTCTATACGGAAGATATAATTTATAAGATGTCTATTTATTGACAGTACTTGATTACTTACTACTACATAGTTATTAGTATCATATTGTAAAAAAAAAAGGAATTTGTGCCAAATGCAAATATCTGTTTGCAGATAGTCGTAAACTACGGATGTAGTTGACCATATGATATATCTATCATTCTTGAGAAGGAGAACTTACGAACAATGCAAGATATAAAAACATATCTTTCCACAGCGCCTGTGTTAGCTACTTTATGCTTGATATTTTTATCCGGTTTATTAATTGAGATAAACCGTTTTTTCCCAGATGCTCTGACTTTTTCCTTTTTTTGACTTTCATTTTTTGTTTTTTTGCTTTTCTGCGAACCCGAAATAAAAAATGATGTTAGATTCATTTCCGTTTCTTCTTGGATCAATAAAATTAGGATTAAGATAAAAAGAAAAATATAGATCCAAAAGTTCCTAAAATAGTAAACTACTTGAAAATCTTAATTAAAGATTTTATTACTTAATTCATTCTCGTAATAAAATCTTTAATCATTTTTAAAGACAACTTTTATCCCTTTCTCTTTCTTCTCTTTTTTTTTTTTCAAATTGAAAAGAAGTAGATACAATACCAAAAGTAAGTTATATGGCCAAGGGTGGAAATGTAAGAATAACGATTACTTTAGAATGTACTAGTTGTACTCAAGACAGTTTTGAAAAAAAATCAAAGGGTATTTCCAGATATACGACTCGAAAAAATCGCCGCAATACTCCTGATCGATTGGAATTAAATAAATTTTGTCCTTCTTGTCACAAGCATACCATTCATGGAGAAATAAAAAAATAGATTCAATCTAACATTTCTGCCCAATATATATATATTGAAGATATTTATCTTTTCTCTTTTGTATATAATAAAAACAAAATATGTCACTGTCAATATTTCTTTTCGAAATATTTTGAAACAACAATAAATAGTATTTGAAAGGTTCATAAAACAAATTATGAATAAAATGAAGCCATCTTTTCGGAATACATATAAACCATATTTTAAAAATAGATCTAATAAGTTTAAAAATAGATCTAATAAGTTTAGAAATAGATATAAATTAAGAAGTAGATCTAAATTGAGAAGTAGATCTAAGTTTAGAAATAGATCTAAGTCATCTTTTCGAAATGCATCTAGGCGATTTTCTCTAAATCGGCATTCTTTTCGAAAACGTTTATCGCCAATTCAGCCTGGAGAACAAATGGATTATAAAAATATTAGCTTAATCAATCGATTTATTAGTGATCAAGGAAAAATATTATCTCGTCGAAGGAATCGATTAACGTTGAAAAAACAACGTTTAATAGCTAGAGCTATTAAACAAGCTCGTATTCTATCTTTGATACCCTTTCTTTCTTTCAATTCAAAAGTAATTAGAGCTTAAGACTCCTCCATTTAATTCGAGCTGGGATATCTAACAAAGATAGTGCAGATTTTTTTCTATTTCTATAAATAAAATAGAATAATTACCCAAGTCATTCCGAATTCATTTTTGTACTGTCTTTAGTTTCCCGGAAAATTTCCCCGGGAGATTGGGTGTTACTATTTCATAATACAGGAATCTTTTTTAGCATCATAGAAAAGCAATTATTATTTAATACAGCTATTTGTGCAAGTGTTCTACGATTTGTAAGCAACTGCCTTTTGTATAAAAATTGTATAAACTTATTATAGGAGAATCCATTAGCACGGGATGCTGCATTAATCCGAGTAATCCACAAACGACGAAAATCTCTCTTCCGCTTAATTCTATCTCGATGAGCGGAAACTAAAGCTCTCATTTTCTGTTGGTTAGCAGTCCTAAAAAGTTTTGAATGGGCTCCCCGAGAGCCTGATACAAATGCAAGAATCTTTTTTCGACGTTTTTTTGCGATATGCCCACGTTTAACTCTGGTCATTGAAGTTGATTCTTCATAGATGACTAATCTCTTTTTTGATCAATCATTTTTCTTTTAAGTAATATAAAACTGATTTTTCTAATGTATAAAATATACGACTCCAATGGCTTTTGCTACTCTAACCTTCCCAACCATAATTCCTTTCAGTTAGGCACCTTCCAAGTAGGCAGGGGATTGGACCTTGCATTTAAGTAATCATTTAAGTAATCAAAATAATAAATATACAATATATGTTATTATTATTTTCTTTTTCTCTTATGGATTTCTTCGTTTCTATGGTTATTTCTCTAACGGTAAGGTCCTCTCTATACGCCGGAGCCCTAAGATATGAGATGAGTATTTGGTAACTTGTATATTTTACCATCTCTAGCTCTACTCTTCCCCCCCGAATTATAAAGACTCTAAAGATTTATAGATACAGTAACGACATCTATTTGTGAGAGTTCGCAAGATAGCTGACCTTTTGTCCGTTCTCGCAGCAATATAAACATAATCTTTATGTTCTTTAAAATTACTTTTTTTCCTCGCTCAATGGATTGATGACCATTCGCTACCAATGAGGAAGTGCTTTTCATCCTACGTAAAGGTGATTGGATTTGCATCAATTTAAACCATAAATTTCATTTTCCCCGGTACAAGGAAACTGATAGATCTTTACTTTTTCACAGAAGAAAACTATTGTTCTCCGTTTCAGCTTCTGATCCAAACGAGTCGCACATACACCCTAGCGCATACTCCCTTCCGTTGAGGACATCCTCGAAGAGCAGGAGATTTTTTTCTTTTTCTTATCGGCTGTCTCGCATTTCTAGTAAGTTGTTGAATAGTCGGCACTTTAATTCTATTTAGCGTTACCGGTTTAGACTCTATCTAAACCATTATTACTTCCGTATTGGATTCATACATTAGTATGTTTATTAGTCATCATGCTTTATTATGACATTAAGTTTTTCTTATGTAGAATCGTACAGGTTATTTGTAATACCATTATACCTAATAATGTTATACCATTAGAAACAACGAATAGAGTGGTCATCGGTCATATAAGATATGAATCTCTCAAACAAACTCAAAATTGTTCTTCTGTTGCAATTCTAAGCAGCAAATGATCAACGTCTTTTTCTTAAAAAAAAAAAAAATGCGAAAGCACCAGAAAAAGACCCATAAATATTGATTTTTTGTTTCAAAATAGATGATAAAAGCGACTCAAGATATCAATAACGAGATTCTTTAAAAAAGCTTTTTCGGTAAGAAGAATGGGATGATAGCAACGGGACCAATCCCGGACCTACCGACAGAACTCATAATGGAAAAAAACCAAGGGTTTTTATTCTTTTCTTAGCAGATGAAGAAGATCTCGAAAATAATACTATAAAATAATACTATATTGTCCAATCCCAAAAAAAGAATATGAGATTGGACAGCTTTTTTTTTTTGCTTTAATAATAATAATAAAAAATTGAATAAATAGATTTGTCTATTTATTCAATACAAATAGACAAATAATAATAATGAAGAATATGTAAAGATTTTTCTATTTTATTTAATAATAGAGAAGAGAGTAGACAAAAAAAATCATGAAGGATGTATTATACTATAATACCTAAGTAGTATAATTTGTATAATACCTATACAGCTTCTTATTTCTTCGGAAGAAGAAGATGATATGTAGCTTTTTTGATGTATGTAAATAAGTAAGTAAATAAGTAAGTAAGTAAGTATGTAAGTAAGTATGTAAGTAAGTATGTAATGAGCTTGAGTTTAACGAACATTCCAAAAGTTCCATATCTGGGGGACGTTCCATATCTGGGGGACGGGAAAGGAAAAGAAGGACAAGAAGGACGAGAAAGAGAAGAAGGAGAAGAAGGAGAAGAAGGAGAAGACTATCAAAACCAAGAAGATTACCAAAACCAAGAAGATTACCAAAACGAAGAAGACTACCAAAACCAAGAAGATTACCAAAACCAAGAAGACTACCAAAACCAAGAAGATTACCAAAACCAAGAAGAATACCAAAACGAAGAAGACTACCAAAACCAAGAAGAATACCAAAACCAAGAAGAATACCAAAACCAAGAAGAATATCCAAACCCAGAAGAAAATCCAAACCCAGAAGAAAACCCAAACCCAGAAGAAAACCCAAACCCAGAAGAAAAAAAACCAGAAGAAGAAAACCTCCAAGAACAGGAAATGTGGGTGGAACTATATTACAGACTCTTTTTTGGAAGATACCTTTTTTTAGGTAGAGCGCTAGAAAAACAACCTGCTGACCAAATAATGAAATGCATGATTTATTTAAATCAAGAAGATCAAACAAAAGACTTCATGTTTTTTATTTCCTGTCGAGGTGGAGGAATGCTACAGGGAGTAGCTGTTTATGATGTTATGCAATTCGTAACAGGGGATGTATTTACAGCAGGCTTCGGGTTAAATGCTTCAATGGGAGCTTTCCTTCTACACGGAGGGGCGCTTACTAAACGAGTATTAAGCGAAAACGGTCGTATGATGATTCATCAACCTCATATGTCTCCTTATGATCGTCGTCGCCACGACGAATCCGGCTCCGATGCAGAGTTTATGGGCCTATTGCGGACTTATATTTTGGAAACTTATATAAGAAGGACAAGGCAAGAACCCGAACTAATTGAAAGTCTCTTAGAAAGAGATATTTTTCTGGAACCAGGGGACGCAAGAGATGTTTGTCTTATCGATGAAATAGGCGGAGAAGGACTGGGACTGTTTTTTCCAAAACTATGGTCTTTTGATAACAAGGATAATGACCATCAAAAGGGTTCTGACAATGATGATATCTATCATCATGACAATAATGATATCTATAATCATATCTATCAAATTGGTCAGGACAATGATTCTAGTGAGGATGACGATGAAATTGGTCATGATGATGACTATGAAATTGGTCATGATGATGACCATGAAATTGGTCATGGTAAAGACCCCAAGGATAGTGAGTATCCTACTAGGCCTTCCTGGCCTGAGCAGCCTTTATCTCCTCAAAAGTTAGTTATGGGTTTCGGAGCAGAAGGATTTGAACCTACGACGTCCACCATCCCCAAGTGGCACGCTACCAAACTGCGTCATACTCCGTTATAATGACCAACATCGAACGTGGGATATTGAATAGGAACAACTAGGCTATTTTTGTATTTGTATTAGCAGAGCAGCCTCGCAAACAGGATAGTCGAATATAGGTCAGATAGAATATATTCGATATATGAGAAAAAAGCCGCCATGGTGAAATTGGTAGACACGCTGTTCTTAGGCAGCAGCGCTAGAGCATCTCGGTTCGAATCCGAGTGGCGGCATTATTGTTAATAAGATACTATAGGTTAGTATCCCTTCCATATCTAATATCTCTAGATATCTATTATATATGGAGTACCTATATAGTAAATGACTATCATTGTTCGATCTATGTCAATATGATTTATTACATATCAATCGATTTGATCTTTTTCTTACGAAACGAATCCTATATTAAAAAATAAATGGGTTTATTATGATATTTATAACTCTCGAACATATATCAGCTCATGTCTCTTTTTCTCTTACTTTTGTGATTACTCTTATTTATTGGGGAACCTTAATTTATAGAAGTGAAAAACTCAGTAATTCAGGAGGAAAGGGCATGATAGTGACGTGTATTTGTATAACGGGAGTATTAGTTTCCCGTTCGCTCTATTCGGGGCATTTACCGTTAAGTAATTTGTATGAGTCATTCATGTTCCTTTCATGGACTTCCTCCATGATTCATATAGTTATACAACTACGGGGCCAGTATGCTTGGTGGTTAGGTGCAATCACCGCGCCAAGTGCTATGTTAACTCATGGTTTTGCTACTTTAGGTCTTCCGGATAAAATGCAAGAATCTGCAATGTTAGTACCTGCTTTACAATCTCATTGGTTAATGATGCATGTAAGTATGATATTGCTCAGTTATGCAACTCTTTTATGTGGATCCCTATCATCCATATCTTTATTGGTCATTGCGTCCCAAATAAATCAAAAGATTTTGAATCAAAAGATTTTTCTTAATGTGAAAAATTCTTTTTTCTTCAATTGGTATTCACGCGACCAAGAAAAAAAAGAATTGAAACAGACTTTTTACCTTTCACTTAGAAATTATCGTAAATGGGTCTTTACTAACCAATTAGATCAATTCAGTTATCGTACTATTGGTCTAGGATTTTCTCTTTTAACTATAGGTATACTTTCCGGGGCAGTATGGGCCAACGAAGCATGGGGATCTTATTGGAGCTGGGATCCAAAAGAAACTTGGGCATTAATAACTTGGATTCTATTTGCAATATATTTACATACTAGAATAAACAGGGGTTGGAAAGGACAAAAACCGGCGATTGTTGCTTCTCTAGGATTTATTCTAGTTTGGACATGTTATTTGGGCGTTGATTTATTGGGAATAGGCTTACATAGCTATGGCTGGTTGCTTTAGTAACTTACTAAAGCAACCAGCCATATAACTGATTTTTACCTTCTCCTCCAAAATTTAAGGATGAAAACAAACGTATTATAATAGCTATATATCGAAAGACATTTTTGAACAAAAGAAACAGGCCTTCGAACAAAAGAAACAGGCCTCGAGTTTTGGATTTTATTCCAACGGTTTTGGATTTTATTCCAACGACTTAAACGTCTAGGTTCTTCTAGTCTAGGTTCTTCTAGTCTAGGTTTTTCTAGTCTAGGTTTTTCTAGCTTATTTTCTAGTCCGTCTATTATATCTCTCAGGAAGCGTAGAAATTTGACGAGTTTCACTCTAATTTCATTTAGAAGGTTTCTAATTTCATTTCTATTTCTAATTTCATTTAGAAGGTTTCTAATTTCATTTAGAAGGTTTCTAATTTCATTTAGAAGGTTTCTAATTTCATTTCTATTTCTAATTTCAATTAGAAGGTTTCTAATTTCACTTCGAAGTTTTCTAAGAAACCTTCTAAATGAAATTTCATTTCTAAATCTAATTTCATTTAGAACGTCTCCAATTTCAATTAGAAGGTCTCTAATTTCATTTAGAAGGTTTCTAAATTCATTTTTATTTCTATCATTTAGAAGGTTTCTAATTTCATTTAGAAGGTTTCTAAGAAACCTTCTAAAGTTGATACGTTCAGTTTGAAACTTATTGATGAGCGGATCTATCCATTTTATCAGTTTCTTTTTAAGCGGATTTAGAAATCTTTTCAATTGAAGTTTAAGTTTAGAGAAAAGTTTTCTCATCGATTTGATAATAAAATCTTTAAGCGAACTTATCCGTTTGATAAGAAAAGCTCTAAGCTGAGACAAAAGTGAACTTATCCATTCCATAATAGAATCTCTAAGCTTGGACAAAAGTGGACCTATCCATTCCCTAATAGAATCTATAAGCTCACTTATTATTTTTCTGAGCTTCGTAAGAAGCTCATTGTACGGGGAGGGGTCAGAAGGAAGGGACGAACTTATGCTGCAAAAAGAATCTTCTTTTTTATGCTTTACTTCATTTAGAGCTTCCTTATGTCCAGCAACCGGCGACTGTTTCGTACCCAATAAACTTTTGGCATGATTTCCAAATTTTTGAACAGTCTCTCTTATTGAAATAAAACTGTGCTTTAGCTTTAGAAAATACAAATTATTTGTAATATGTTCCCAATGATCTATTTTAGGATACATGCGTACCCTCAACATAGCAGATCGACTACCATTATTGGTATTCCACCAAAATCTATTCATGCAAATAAGATCTTCTAATCGATAACGAGGCCAAAGAAAACGTCTTATCTTTTGCCTTGTATCTACGATCAGATGTTCGTTTTTTTTCATTAGACTTTGGTCATCTTGACTACCAGATCTTACACTCTCATCCAAATGGTTTTCCAGATTCAAAAGATTCAAAATTCGAAATTCTCTGCGACGTCTTGGAAGAAAAAGATCTTCGAAAATGAAAGAACTTGAAATTTTCTCATTTATTCGAGATCGAGATCTATCAAAAAGATTGACATTTATCTTTTTCTTCTTTAGTTTGAATAAAAGACTTGCAATTTTATATACAAAGAATCGGTCATTAAAGTACCCCGGTACAAGTGGCATAGATCTTCGGGCTGCCTCGCAAAAAATTCTGCGTATATCATTATGTTTCGGGAAGATACTTTTGAGATACAATACAGTGTCCAATAATTCGAAGTCAAGATCTCCGTTTTCGGCAGATGAAAAAATTAAATTGGCTATCTCAGTTTTGCGAAGTAATTTTTCCCTATGAAAAAAACGAGCCGCATGTTTGAACTTGGTAACCCAAGGAGTTAGCGGTAGTTTTTCGAGCTCGTATTTCATTCCCCAAGTAGAAATATTTGTTGCCATTTCCCGATAGGCTAATCTGTCTTTTTCTAATTCCACTCCTTCTTTTCCCTCAAGTTTCATCTCCTCTTTTAACTGTTCCTCCCTTTCAAGGCGTTTTGCCTCCCGTTGCAAGCGTCTCTGTTGTTTCAGATATTGAGTTTTGGAAGTTCTGAAATCTATCTCTTGTTCATCGGCTTTCTTGGGTTTGGTCTTGGTTTCGGAGCGTTCGTCGTATTTCTCATCGTCTCCTCTTTCGTATTTCTCATCCAATTTTGAAAAAACTCGGTCCCATGCTTTCTCATCACCCTGTGACGCTTTGTTAGCATCTTGTCTCAAAATAATTTCCTTTATTGCCAGTCGGACTTCTTCTTTTTCCATATTGATTTTATCAATATTGAGTTTTGGATAATAAATATTACAGAAGTCTTGAACTAGAAAATCTTTGAAATTTTTTTTTTGTCTTTTTGAAGATTTACGTTTCCGATTTAATTCCGCCAATTTACGTTTCCTCTCTTCTCTTTTCTTCTCTTTAGCTTTTTGGGCAGCTATTTTTGCTAGTTGTCTAACTCTCTGTTCCTTGAGAAGTCTTTTCTTTGCTTGTCGCCTTCTTTCCTTCTTGTTTCGGTCATCTTCTAGTTTGAATGTCCTTGTCAATCTCTCCACTTCTTCTGGAGAAGTGGCGGATTCTAATTTTTTGCGTCGTGCTTCTCTTATTTGAATTCTCTCCTCTTTTCGTTTTCTTCGAGCTTCCTTAAGTTCTTCAGCAGCCGCGGCTTTTCTTCGCTTTTCCTCTTCTTCCTTTCGAAAACTTTCTATAACGAAAGCATCAACATCAAAATCTTTTGGTATTTGGATTTCTCGAAATTTCCACATTTCTTCAATCTGCCTTCTGATGATATTCGGAGGAAAAATGTTACCAAGTTTGTTTGCATTTTTGATTTTTTTTCTAAGATCTGGGAACAACCAGAATTGGAATTTGTAATATCGACTTTTCTTATAATAGTTTTTTTTAGTTGCCGCGCAAAAATCGACATTTCTCTTTTTGGATTTGGAAGTCGAAGAATCACAATTCTTTTTTTTCTTTTTGGAAGAAAAAAACTTTTTCCAAGAAGAATCATTTTTCTTCTTCTTCTTCTTCTTCTTGGAAAAACCGGGATTTTGAAAATTAGTGATAGCTTGATAATCTGGTTCCGGTATATATTGAATTGCGGGTCCGTGATTATTCTCTTTCATATGATCCAGATAACTATATGCCAAAAGATCATATCTATGACGTTTGATCCGGTTTTTGAGTCGTGCCATAAAAGTGGCAAAGCGCTTCTCTCCCAAAAACGATGCAAATTCAGTCCATCCCAACCGGTTGCCAATAACATGTTTACGTTTTTTATTTCTGTGAGGATCTATTCTGTAGCCAGCACACCATTTTAACCATTGCTTCCAATGGTTAATCGTTAACTCTCCAGGATGCTTGCAATCCAATATTCCTTGTGAGTCCAAAATTTCTTTCACATTTTTTTTTATAAAAGGAGACGATGCTCTTGATTCGATTAAATCCTTCACACATAATCCTTTCATATTTCTTATTTCTTTCCATATTTGATGAAAAACGTACGCTTGGGAAATTTCTTTTCCTTGGCATTTGGATTCGACTTTTCCTTGGCATTTGGATTCGACGTTTTTGCTAATTGGATGATTGCTATTGAATATTTTTTGAATTGTTTCAAAACTTCTACTCAATTGCATGCAAAATTCCAAATGTGACTCGATCATATTGAACATACTTATTTTGAGATCAATAAATAGTAGTTTCACCCTAAAATGAATAACTTTCATAAAAAACGGCAATTTCTTCCTGATGAAGCGAATAGTTTTCTTTTGTAAAGACGAACGCCAAATTTTGATGCGAATCCACTCTTTTTTCAATTTGGATTTTATGTTAGGAGAAGGTTGATCCATTCTCTGTTTAAAATCAGCTTTCAATTTATTATAAATATCTAGATTGAAGCGGTACTCTTCATTCATTTGGTTGATTCGATCATTCATTGTGATTGTCCAATCATCTGGATCTGGAATATCCAAATTTTGTTTCATCTGGATTGAAAATGGTTCATCTTCTACTATTTCTAAAGAAAATTGAATATTAGACGTAGGCTTAGTCCGAATAATTTTAGACGTAGGCTTAGTCCGAATAATTTTTTCTTTCCTAGTATCTAGGTTGATTTCTTTCCTATTATCTAGTAGGTTGATCTTCGTTCTAACCTTCTCCTTTATCATCTCAGCCTCTTCGTTGATCGCCGCACTCTTCTTTTGTATCAATTCTATCAATTCGCGGGTAGGTTCGATAATAGGTTTTGCCCGATCGGACGTATAATTCCAAATCCATTCGCCAATAGGTTCCCAAAAAGAAGGCACGTCTGGTGGATTACCAAAAGGTGATTCAATTTCTGTACCATAGATAGTTAAGTATCCTGTTGTCTTTTTTTCAACTTCATTAGGTTCATACCAAGGTTTTAAGCGAAAAGGATATACAATCTTGATTTGAATACCTTCTTTGATGTACTCTTTTAGAAACTTTTTCGGGACATCCGAGTCCGCCAATTCATATCCATCATAATTACATTTGAGATATGATTCTTTTTCCAAGTTGAACCAATCCTGCTCCCATTCGGGAACTTGAAACAGTAAAGTACGACCAATATTTTTAGCTGCTATCAAAATAGGGAAATACACTCGTTTTCTGAGATACGCATGAGTAAACAAGAGAGTAGCTCTGACATAGTGAACCACTTCCCCGTCGAAGATTTGCTGTGTTCGGCGGCGACGATCTTCTTTTCGTCTTTCGCGTCTTTCCAAAGATTTGTCGTGAATTCTTTGCAATCTTGCAGTTAGTCTTTTTTTCTCGTCCTTGTCCTTCTTAGGCACGGGTTTGTTATGTGACTTCTGAGTCATTGATTTTAGTCTCCCGAAAAGAATCGACTCTGGTCTCGGTATCCAATGGTTGATTGCTGAAACTTTTCGTCGTTGAAAACGGACAGCTCCTTTTACCAAATCTCGACGAAAATCTCCTTCATAAGGATAACTAAAGACGTATATATCTTTGGATTGAAGATCCTCCTCTTCTTCATCCCCCCCCTTGTCCGCTTCTTCTTCTTGTTCAAAAGTTTCTTCTTCAAGAGCTTTTTCTTTTAAAAACCCTTTTTTTGTTGTTTCTAAGACCTCATTCTCTTCTTCTTCTTCCGCCTCTTCCAGCTTGGCAAAGGGCCTTATAATAATTAACTGCCGAGCTTTTTTTGGGCGAGTTTCGAGACAATCTTTGACAGCTATAGGGTCGTGAACTCCAGATAGTAGAGTAGAAGGCAACTTAGGAACAACAAACCTGTTAAAATCTCGGATTCGAGGTTCGTAATCATCAAGACGGGTTTTGTCCTTTTCTAGTAATTTGCTATAAAGGACATAAAGTTCATGAAAGTCTGCGAAATCTCTCATATCTTGCTCAGATCGTTCTTTTTGAAAGAAATATTCATCAAGATGAATATTTGATTTATCGCTCTTATGTTTTTTATCCTTAGTATGTTCCTTATTAGAAGAAGGCAATTCCTCTTCTAAAATATCTGCTGCGAAATCTTTCAGAATATCCTTATCCTTCTCTGATATTTCTATTTCAATATCCATAGATACTGGAGAGTCTGAGAATTCGTATTCGTCCGAATTAAGAAAAAAAAGTCGCTCATAAAGCAAAGCCTGCTCGGTAGGAAGAGCACTCAGAAGCAACTCCCATTTGGTACCCGTAGTTTCAAGAAAAATATGCAACAAATAATTTGTTAACAATTTTTTTTCGCAAGAAGCAATGTCTTTTTCTATTCTTTCCTTTAAAGGCGCCGGGATCAATGTGTTGAAAACATATTCTAATGAAGATAAATTTTTAGGATAAATTTTCTCATATTTATTCTTTAAGTCCTCCAAAGTAGATTCATCTAACCATTTTCTTCTGTTCTGTTCTTCTAATAAGACCATACGAATTTTCTCTATCCACCATTTTGAAATAAGTTTGATTCGCGGTTGAACGATTCTTTCTTTATTTTCTGGTCGAATTAAAGAAAATCGACCAAGTCGGTTGGTAGAATCACGGTTCTTATTGGTAGAATCATCACGGTTCGTATTGGTAGAATCATGGTTTTTATTGGTAGAATCCTGGTTCTTAGATTCTGCCAGTTTCTCTTTTTGCTCTTTCAAGTATTCCTCTGAATAGAGCATCCAAGGCGACTTAAATTGATATTGATTCATTGACCCACGGAATGGCCCGCTAAGTAAAGGATCATCAACTTCTGAAAGACGCTTTTTATCTTTTGTTCTTGAAAATCTAATTTTTTTTTCAAGAATTTTGACAACAGGAGATCCATTGCTTAGAGCTCTCACCCTATTTTCAAGCTCTTCGCCTAAAGAAGTTTTCCTCTCCCATTTTTTTTCTATCCATTCATCAAGGTGATCCTGATTTGAATCAAGACTTTGATCACCCAAGCTTGCCATTTTGGCAAAAAAAGAGATACTTGGCGGAGCTGTGAAAGAAATTTTTTGATGGCCATCACTGAGACAAACATCGAAGAAATATTCAGCAACTTGGCTCCTCACAGGGCCACGCAGAATATAATCTCCTATACTCACATATCGAAGGGGGTCGTTAAACCGATTAGAATCAAACAATATTAATGGCCACCTTTTGATTAGAAAAGGTGATATTTGCTCTTTGTCAGCCTCCACTATCACTTGATCAGATAAAATTTTCACTAACGTTTTAAAAGAAGAAGGCAAAGGAATGGACGGCTTATTAACATTCTCCTCATTTTTTTCAGTATTAGTAGGAGTCTCAGGCTTATGTTTCTTATGTTTTTTTTTCTTGTTAGGTGACTTTAGCTCACTCCTAAAAGATTTTTTCTTACCAGATAACTCTAATGATAGTTCTTCCAATTCTTCGCGAGGACCGTGAATGAACGTCCTTGAATCATTCCACTTAGTAGCGATGAGAGAAGGATTCCTCCCGTAGCATGCCAGCATGGCATAGCCGAAGAACAGGATTTGAAAACTGAAGAAAAAAAATTCTCCCCTTCTATCCCTTTGTAAGGGAACATCATTTTCCACCCGTGAACAAAAAATTTTCGTCATTTTGACAAAAAGAATTTGTCCGCTCAACCATCCGGCTGCAGTACTCAGCAGAAATAAAAAGTTTCCGCTATATCTGAATAGCATCAGATTGATTAATCGGGTATAGATAGATTTACCGAAAAGGGCGGGATTTAGCAGTTGTAAAGCGAGTCCAATAAAAAATTCTACCGCCGGATTTTGAAGCCAAGGGTATCTCTGAATCAAAAATCTTTGAAAAATAAGAAAAAATAGAACGGGAACAAGCATGATTGTCATCAAATGGGGTTTCCAAATACTCGCATAAATAGGCGCTACGTATATGGATGAGAAGACCACCAGTTGTGCCACAAAAGAACCACTAAGAACAAAATTCCCTGCAGGAACAATTTTTCTGTTGTCGATGACTTTATTCTGAATTAACATCGATCGAATAAAATACATCTGGGCCGGTCCAATTGGCAATGTTGCTAAAAAACCATAATAGATCCCAAATAATAGAATCGGTGTCGATCCCTGAACCCACGGTATGATGTAATGATACATAGTGTTTATTCTTAAGTCCTTATATATATATATATTGTTATTGATAATTATTGAGAATTATTCATTCATGCAACTACGATTTAACGTTATTAACCATAACATTAGATCATTATTTTGCATATCATAATATACTACTTTTATTGAGAATTATTCATTTATATTGAATAATTATTCATTCATGCGACTATGATTTCTAACGTGATTAAACATAACATTAGGATCATTTTTTATATTGAATATGACAATTTCATTTTTCAATGGAAGTAGATTACTAACCTATTTCATTTCTATTTCATGGAATATTTAGAAACTGTCTTAGATAGATCATTAGATAACACTCCAAATCTATATACAGAGATTAACGACAACATCGAATCGAACCCTTAACTGTATTACATAGATCAATATCTTACCATAGATCATTTTTGGTATATGATAGCACTATTATACAATTCTATTAGAAATATTCGATGAAATAGAATTAGCTTCTTGAATGCCTTGATGGTGGAATGGTAGACACGCGACACTCAAAATGTCGTGCTAAACAGCGTGGAGGTTCAAATCCTCTTCAAGGCATACAAAAACAATCTTAATTGTTTAGATAGATTCTAATTGCATCTATTCTGAAATGGCAAGTTTATTTAACTTTAACAATTGGTCATTTATTCAATATTCATTATACCATTATACTTGGTGTATTCAAAAACTCAACTCGTCATTTATTCAATATTCATTATAGCATGAAACTTCAATTTTGTCAAGTGTTTTCTAACAATTCGACATTTCAAAAAAAAAAATCCGAATTGATAAATTGAATAAGCGTACTATTATTTTTATTTATCAATTCGATTTGATTTTTTGAAAAAGTTTTGAAGGCAAAATTCGGACCGATCAAATTTGAACAAAATGAATGAAAGATCTAGGCTTTTTTATTTTTATTTAATCCTTCCGCCAATAAACAATCAATGGCATTCGTAGAAAGCCATTTTGTTTTTAATAATGTATCGATCATTTGTTTAAATAACATTCTATTAGAGAAGAATAAATTTGATAAATAATCATAACTTTCGGATAGAGTTTTATAAGTAAGAGATTCATTAGATAATAAATCTATATTTTCCCTTTCTCCCTTGAGCAAACGTTGTTTCAATTTATCATCCCGTGTTTTTTCACGGAACCAACATTCATCTATCACCGATTGGCGATAAGGTAATACACGTTTCAATCGGATACCAATTTCTTGAAAGCGTTTGAAAGTTTCAAAATTTTCTTTTTCTTTCATTTTAATATTAAGAGGTAAATCGTCATCATTAGTCTGAATTTTTATTCCTAGGGCTATTTTTCTCACCTTTTTACGCTTTCGAATAGCCCTCAATGTTGTTTTAATACTGATATTTAGCTTTCTTGTTGAAGAATAAGTAAGATAAATGCTCTTCACAAGTTCTTTAGAAGCAAAAAGTTCTCTTGGTTCAAAAGAAGAGTGCTTATTGCTTAAGCGAATACTCACGGGATCCCAAAGAAATCGACGAGCTAGATAGATTATTGGTGTATTTAAAGGTTTATACTCCATTGCATACTCTTCTGTGTCAAATTGATATATTCCCATCCTTTCAAACTTTTTGTATAATAATTTTGCTTCCCAGAAAGCAGCTGTCTTTCTTTCTACAATATCGTCCTTCTTATCATAAACAGGCCGGAAGTCGGGGCCAGACATTAGAAATTTCTTCCAATATAAGCTAGAAAGACGGGTCGGTCTTTCTTGAAACCCTCCAAACAGGTGAAGATAATCCAATAATGGATTTTCTATTGTTATATCTTTTATATGCTCAAATCGATTGCTGCGAATAAAACTAAAACGCCAGGTCCTAGAATCACCAACTATAGGAGTTTCGTCCTCTTCCCCGTAGGAATTTCTTAATTCTTTAGATAAAACGATTTTATCTAGTATAGAAGATAATCCTTTTTGCATCATATCTTTTTTGAACTGAGGAGCAATTGTTATGTAATCAGAATTGCCCCGATATATTGGCAACGATGGAAATTCTTCCAGAAGACCCTGTAAGAGACTCGAAGCTAGAATGAAATCATTTTCAATGAAACGATCAAAAGGATTATCCCAATTCTCTCCTTTTGATAAAAACCAACAATCTTGCGCTACTGATCCGGCCAAGCAACCCAAAATATGATAGAATACGGTGAACTCTTTCGCAACTGTTCCGGCAATTGAAGGTTCTAAATACCATTGATGCAAATAGTTTGCCCTTCGACTCTCGAAATCTAGATTAAGCCTTATAGAATTTTTTAAATACGTTAGTTTATTTTGTATAATGGCTTTTCCTATCTTATAAGGAAGTCCTTTAAAAAATTCACTGAACTTCAGATTATAATTGCAAGGACCCCAATGTGATCTATACAAAGCTACTCCAATTATATCATTGTCTATAGCTGAAGTATTTTGGCTCATGCTAATTCGAAATATGTCATCAGCAAGTTTTGCTAGATCTCGCGTATTAAAGCCTTTGGTAGTTAATCCAAATTCATCATAGCAGTTCCATTCTTTTTTCAAGTAGAGCCCTTTGTTACGTAAAAGCAAAGGAAATTCTTTTTCTCGACATGGGGCAGGCAACTTTCTAGTATTGATAAATGTATCGAATCTTCGTTTACTACGAGGAGGACTTATTAGAACTGGATCAATTTTTTTTGGAATCTCAGTTGAGGCAATAACAACAATATTTTGTTTGATGGTGGTTTCTTTTTCACCATCAATCGAATGATCCCCAAGGAGTTCTACCAATAATGCAATAAGATAAAAGTAATCATTCAGTTCATGAATGCTTGGAATCCATATGACGCAAGGAGACATCAATTTTGCCAATTTGAGTGCAAATACGAATTGGATTACTCTTCTCGAAAAATACTCTGGAGGGTTAGGATTATTCACTCGATCAGACAAAAACTTATGAGGTTTTTCATCATAGTACTCCTTCTCATCTATCTCTTTTGGCCTGCCTGACCAGCCGAGAGACCTGAGGATATTTTCATGCTCAAGGTATGATTGTTTAGCTGAAGATGTATACTCGGGTTCATAGCTAGACAGAAGTTTTTGCTGCCTCAAAAAACTTTTAGGAGATATTCTTATTAAAGGTAAATAAGAATCTGCTGCTAAACTTTTAGCCAAGTAGGATCGTCCAGTGTCCTTAGGCCCTATCAATAAAATTCGATTCGAAAAGGACGGTACTGGGTAGAGCGGGTAAAATCTCACGTGGTCATATAAGAATGAGCGAATTGGGGCGGAAGTCATCTTCTGATAAAAAGCAGCGAAAATCGGCATTTCTGCTAAAAACAATGAATTGAATTCGGAATTCATTAAGCCTATTCTATGAGTTAGGCCTCTCTGAATAAATTCAGCTAAATATCGAAAGTAAAGAAGTCCTGGCTGTTCTTTTTTTTCAAATTCATGAAAAAAACCAATAGGGGGGGTTAATTTCGATTCAAATTGAGAGATTTTTTCTTGTAGTAAAAACAATCGATTTTCTCTCAAAAAAAAGTCATCCACTTCAAATTCGTACAAAATTGTTTTTATAAGTGAGTTATATCTCCAGCATTTTCGAAAACGTTTATCCGGCCACAACCATTGAATATTTTTGACATACCAGATTTTCAATAGTAGTGATAATCCTATATCATCAGGATCCGAGTCCAGCTCGATATAGTCCACAAATGTAAGCCAAGAACCATACCAACTTAAATTAGAAAAATTTCTAAGTCCTTTATAAGATCTAATCAGTTCTCCTACTCCCTCAAAGCAGGAGGGAGTATATTGCAAAACTCTGATGAGATAGAAGTTCCCATAGAACTCAATCAACGCTAAAAGAATTTGCGAGAAAATATAAAAGAAAAACCCAATGAAGATATAAAGAAAAATATCGTATTCCCGAACATTTTGTATATATTTCCATACATCAAATGATATTTGGAGATCCTTTCCCCGAAGTGCGTATCTAAGTATGTCTTCATATGTTTCTTGCAGTATTTCGTCAATATTCCAGCGGGATAACATAAGATTGAATATAGGGAGAATTTCATCATTCCATATCGGGAGAATTTGATCATTTAATATAGGGAGAATTTGATCATTTAATATTATGAGAATTTGATCATTCAATATTGTGATAATTTGATCAATTTTATCTCTAAATTCCCACTTTAGAACTTTCCAAAATTTATGACAAAGTGCCCACAAAATATTCAAATTGTGATTCCAATTTTGCCTAATATTGCTCGGGATTGATACGAACTGATTAATATTACTTATTGGTATTATTTCTGTTATTATTTCTATTTCCGAAAAAAGAGTAAAAAACATATTTTTAGTATATTTCCACCCTGTGGAAGTAAAAAACCACAACCATGACTTATGTGTTTGAAACAAACCCCATTTCTCAAAATGACTATTTATTTTGATTTGATCAAAAAGAATATTGATTTTATTTTGATTAAAAAAAATTATTCCAAAACACTTTAGTTTTGAAAACACTAACTTTAGTTTTTCTTTATCAAAAAAGTCACCTATGGATTTAAATTCCATAAACTCTTCGTCTTCTATAAAGTCACCTATAGCTTTGTCTTCATCTTTTACTGTTGAACTATATTTTGCTTTTTCTGCAAATTGATTCATTCGCAAAAATATTTCGGACAATAGATCATCTTGATAAGATTGAGTTTGAATAAGATCTATGTTTGAACTAAAACTATTTTGAGAATACTGGCTAGAGGTCTTTTCTTCTAAATCTGAACAAAAAGGATAGCAAGAGTTTTTGTCAAAATTGACAATTTGTAGGCTTATTAAAGGAGTTCTAGAAATATCTTCAATCGATAAATTGATATTTCTACGAATAATAGAATTCAATTTATCAAAGAAATTAGACGATTTATGCAAATCATGAATTAGCGCTTTGTCACATAAATATTTATCCAATAATATATTGACTTGTGACTTTATGAGTGAGATAGTTTCTTTCTCTGAGTACATAGCTCTCATTTCGCTAATAGACGAAGAAACCAGATTGTTAGGAATGAAAACTAAATTTAATAATTGTCCATATGTTACATTCTTATTTTTTATATGAATCCTTCCCATGTAAGAAGCCAATCTTTTTTTATAAAAAAGACGAGGACGGTGTAAATAATCTAAAAATTCAAAGGTATTTGCTTTGTCAAAAGCAGCTCTCAATGAATTTTGATTAGAGAGTTTTAAAGGATTCAACCAATTGTCTTGATTATCAAATATTGCCGAAAGACCCGTGTTATTAAATAGTTCCAATAATTCCATGTAATTTTTTCCATTATCAAAGAAGTCAATAATAAATTCAATTATCGGTTTTTTCTCATTTAATGTTTGTTTGGATTCAAGATTAGGTTTTGTGCTTTCATTAAGCTGGCCCCAAACATTTTTATTAAGCTTGTCCCAGAGAATCTTCGAATGATTCATTTTCTTCGAGATCACCCTATCAAGTTCAAATTCACAAATTTGATTGGAATCCCCAAACCATTGACTAATCGATAATTCAATTGGATCTAACACTCTCTTTTTTAAATTGTTTTGTTTGGAAATGGACAAGAGATATTCTACTCTTTGTTGGAAGTATTCGATCTTTTTGGATAATACAAAAGTGTTTAAAAAATTTGGATTTCTAATCTGAACAGGTCGAAAAATAGGGCGATCCAAACATTCTTTCTGACGCATTATCCAACTTGATGAATGCTGGTTAATTGCATCTTGCGTTACATTATTCAAATTGCGACTTAATATTTTGAGAAAATAGATGAATTCCAAATAGTATTTATTCTTATTCAATACTTTCTGTAATTCCAAAGAGTATCTTTGTAATTCCATATAGTATTTATGGAATTCCACATAGAAATATCCCAAATAGTTATGTAATTCCAAATAGTATTCATCCAATACTTTTTGTGATTCCAATTTATTCTTATTCACTACTTTCTGTAATTCCAAAGAGTATTTATGGAATACCAAAGAGTATTTAGTCAATAATTCCAAATAGTATTCATGAAATACCAAAGAGTATTTATCGAATGTCTTATCTAATTCTAAATAGTACTTATTCAATACTTTCTGTAATTCCAAATAGTATTCATGAAATACCAAAGAGTATTTATCGAATGCCTTATCTAATTCTAAATAGTATTTATTCACTACTTTCTGTAATTCCAAATAGTATTTATTCTTATTCAATACTTTCTGTAATTCCAAAGAGTATTCTTGTAATTTCAAATAGTATTTATTCTTATTCAATACTTTCTGTAATTCCAAAGAGTATTCTTGTAATTTCAAATAGTATTTATTCTTATTCAATACTTTCTGTAATTCCAAAGAGTATTTATTCTTATTCAATACTTTCTGTAAATTCTTAGTCAATACTTTCTGTAATTCCAAAGAGTATCTTTGTAATTCCATATAGTATTTATGGTATTCCAAAAAAGAATACTTCTGGAACGATTCTAAATCCTTTAATATAAAATCCTTTAAGAAATATTCATTCAAATCGGATTTTGATACAACAGGTGCCAATACGTTCTTCAAGAAATCGAATCTCATAAATGCTTTTTCAATTTCAACATGCTCGTTAGCTTGAATCTTGTATCTACTCAATATTTTATTCAATATTAGTTGTCTAGTGTTGTCATCTTCTGATGTTTTCTTTTTTTCAAAAATATTGAGTACCCGAAGGAAAGAATCATGCGTTAATTCATCTCTGGAATTGAAGAAGGAATTGAAGGACTTTGACTTCAATAAAGTCTGGTTGAATAAATGTAATTCATTCACACGATCATCGATATCTAGGTCAATTTCATCATTAGGGTAATAGAGATTAGGCTTAGTTATTGATAAAGTCAATTGGTCTGTTATTTTAAGAACAAATTTTTTGAATTGGAAATCATCGTTTAATGCTAATTGTTCTTTTTTTTGATCACAAGATGAGGGAGATCTTGAAGATGAATTCGATTTCATAAATCGAATACAATTGAATTGGTTTATATAGTCTTTTCTGATGTTCCATTCGCGATCTGGTAAAATATCATAATTGACAGAAGGATTCTTAAGAAATTTTTTAACCTTCCATAGATCAACAATTTTATTCTTTTCTAATCCCTTGAAATATTGAAAAGCATCTTGTCGCCCTTTCAACAATTTGAATTTTTCACTCGATTTATTGCTATAATTAATACTTATACATGATTCATCTATTAACAAAGGATCAAACAACGTTTGAAAAACTTCCGTCTCTGAAAAGGGAAAAGATTCTCTTGCTTGATCTGATTCTTCTTGTACTATTTTTTCTTTTTTTTCTTGTTCAAAATCCAATCTTTTCTTTCCCTCCTCATCGAGTTTCCTTAGTCTTCGTAGCCTTTCTCTGTAGCTTTCGACTTCTTCAATTCTTCGTTTTCTTCTCATCTTTATGATTTCTTCTGGTTCTGAAGAAATAGCAAATTCTTTTTCTGCTTGAACTAGTTCAACTTCTACTTGTTCGAGTTTGTGTTCTGCTTTCTCAACAATTTCGCTTCGATTATCACCAAGTAATGACTCCCGCCATTCATAAAGGTTTTCAGGTTCTGTTTTAGGTTCCCAATATTCTGGAATTGAATTAAAAGATGAATCAATCTCCCATTCGATGCCATTAGATTCCTTCTCCAAAAGGCTTTCCCAACTTGTTGTTTCTTGCTTCTCTGATATTCTATCATTTTTCTGATTCAGATTTGTTTTAGAACTCGATAAAATCCAAACATGTTCTTTTGGATTGAGCAAACAACGTTGATATCTCCTTCGGACTTTTGGCAAAAACAGAAAACGATGCGGAACGAACAACAAATTTTCCTTTCTAGCTCTAGCTCCAAAATGTTGTACAGCCGGAACCGGAAATATCTTCATGAAATTATATTTTGATGATTTGTTTCTTTCAATTAATCGAATATTCAAAAAATAGAAAAGTAATGGTAATGCTATTATTATTACAGCTTTTATTGCTTGACCTTTTAAGATAAATATACGTATATCCCGTATAAGTAACGTATTAAGAATCCGAAAATCAAAAAGCTTGACAACACTTTCTCGACCAGAAAATATTTGACTTAGCAATCTCACCAAATTGGATTCGTTCCATGGAACGAATATTTCCATCATGTAACCTTTCAATTTCGACTGAACGCTAAAGGACCACATTATTTCTCGGTTTTTTCCGATAGGGTCCGTAGACCACGAATTTTCACGTTTTCTCATATATTCTTTTTTTTTTTTTATTTTATTTTGTAAGATAATATAGTGTAATTATTACTTATTAAATTGAATTATAATAAGAAAGAGGTAGTCAATACAAGTTATTAAACTATTGTACAATTTGCCAAAAAAAGTTTCTTGTTATTTCTATAAAAGAGAAATAGAATTGAATTGGTTACCATATTTATTATAATGAAATTACTTTACCATAGCATCCATGGCTGAATGGTAAAAGCACCCAACTCATAATTGGGAAGTCGCGGGTTCAATTCCTGCTGGATGCATAATAAACAGTTATTACACTCTGTTTTTTAGATGAAAGAATCGCAGCAAGTTTGTTTATCTCGATTCAATTCAGTATGGAGATTAGATTATCTTCATCCCTGTTTTGTAATTCTTAACTTCTCTTTTAAATAGAAGTTAAGAATTACAAATATTTTATTTACACATGTTTGAAGGACTTTTTCTCAGATAGAAGATCTATAGTTTGTTTTGGTACAAAATGAACTTCTAATTGAATGATCAAGTTGATTTTGTAATTAGAAGTTCATCTGATAATTTAAGCCTAGCCTATTCCCTGTTATTTTAAGAATATGAATAGAAGGGCAATTCTTCCTTTTTTTACAGTTAGTGAAAATTCTATTAAAAAAATCAATCTCTAAAATAATGTATCCTGGGCAATTGCAACAATTGGATTCATTATTATTCCCAATAAAGTAGATGCTATTACAGATATAATCATACTAAATTCGATATAATTTTTTGAGATTGAAGAAGATAATCTATAATTTTGCACGTAGGGAGTTATTTCTTTTTTTCTTTCAGTCATTAATAACTTAATTATTTTAAGATAATAATATGTGGAAATAGCACTCATAAAGAGTCCTATCGAAACCAATAAATAGGAGCCTGCTTGCCATCCACACCAGAATAGATAAAGTTTTCCAAAAAAACCTGCTAATGGAGGAATCCCTCCTAGAGATAGCAGACATAAAGATAAAGACAGAGCTGAAAAAGGGTCTTTCGCGTATAATCCTGCATAATCCCGAATGTTATCTGTTCCTGTACGTAGACTGAATAATATAATACAAGCAAAAGTTCCTAAATTCATAAAAATATAGAGCAGCATATAAGTTATCACACTTGCATATCCGTTATTTGGGTCTTTATCAATTATTCCAATAAGGATATATCCAATTTGACCTATCGATGAATATGCAAGCATACGTTTTATACTTGTTTGAGTAATAGCAATTAAATTTCCTAATATCATGCTAAGAATAGCTGATATTTCCAAAAGAAGATGCCATTCGTTCAATGAGAAATAAAAAATAATATCGAAAATTCTAGTGACTAAAGCTGAAGTAGCTACTTTTGAAATAACAGAAATAAAAGCAACGACTGGAGTGGGGGAGTTAGAGTCGAAAAGAGTAATTCTCCCTTCTCTCATTCAGAACCGTGCATGAGACTTTTTTCTCGCACGGCTCCTAAGTGATAAAAAAATTTGCAGAATCATTTGATTCTCTTTTTTTTTTTATTACCTTCCTCGTGTATGTATAAGATTGAATATATTCAATTGATAGAAAGAATAACTAATCCTTAACTTCGCGAGGAATCCTTACTCAGTGGTTATTATACTATCTAATATAGTATGTAAATCATTTTTTTCTTCTTTTTTTAAATTCAGTTATGAAAGAGTTAAAAAGAAAAAATAGAAACCATCTGATTTAAATCGTTCTTAATAGTCATGAGATGCTCATCTTAGGGTAATCTTTTTGTCGACGGATGCCTTCTTTTTTACACTCGTAGTTTCTGAAGAATGAAAACTTACTATGTAGCATCTACGTTAAGAATAAAAGTACACGTCAATCTGATCCTTTGTTCAAAACTACCCGTAATAATTCATTTGTAAAAGTTATTTATTGTATTGGGGTGGTGTAGTGTGTTAATTCAATCAAACAATTGAGTTTGTTTCTTACTTTGCTTTACCTTAATTCAATTCAAATTTTTGGTAAAAGTGATGTCTTAGTCCAAGTGGGAATAACAGTGTTTTTTTCACATGTCTATAGAGTTTTTATAAATAGAAACAAACATCTCTAAAAAAGATATTGTATCTAATAATTTATCAAACGAATCGCACTCCTTCATATACATCGGGGGTCCATTGATGAAAAGGAACTAAAGAAAGTTTGAATGCAATTCCTACCGTTACAGATAGAAGTGCAATCCAAATTCCTGGAGAGTTGTACATTTGTGTATTTATAAGACCATTGGCTATTTCTTGAATTTCAATCTCACCTCCGGATAGACCATATAGCCAAGAAAGACCATAAGCAAGAATGGAAGAACTTGTTCCACCCATAAGTAAATATTTCATAATAGCCTCATTAGACCGAACATCTCTTTTGGTATATCCAGATAATAGATAAGAACATAGACTTAAACATTCTAAAGATACGAAGATAGTTGTTAAATCATTAGCACCACATAAAAACATTCCTCCTAGAGTAGCTGTTAATATGAATAACAAAAACTCTGTTACAGCCATTTCTGTACATTGAATGTATTCCACGGATAGAGGAATACACAAAGTGGAACATAATAAAATAAGAAACCGAAATATTTTATTAAAATTGTTTGTTTGTAAATTGCCAAAAAAACTGATCGTGGGTTCTTCTCTCCATTGAAATAACAAAAAAGTTATGCTTAGCACTAAACTTGTTAAAGAGATGAAATAAAACCAAGTTGTCTTTTTCTGATCAAAAATGACATCGATTACTAGAAGAAGAAATAGGCCGAAAATCAGGATGCATTCTGGGAAAATGGAACTTCCATAGAAGAGAAGCAAATGAAATTCTTTCATAAAAAAAAAATAAATGATTTTAAGGTATAAAAAATGCATTTTTCATTTTGTCCGGATCATTACTTACTAACTTCAATTAATCTTCGAGCAACATTTTATTTAGAATCTCCTTATTATCATATCATTATATCTATGATTTCTTTTTCATTCTTCTTTTCCTTTCGTTTTCGTTTCAATAAAATTTGTATCAATTTTGAGAAAGTAAGTTTTCTTTTATTGATCAAAGTGGAATAGATATCTATTTATATTAGTTAGTGGATTAACGGTAATGCGCAAAAGCTTTATTGGATTCTGCCATTTTATGGATCTCTTCCTTCTTGCGTATAGCATTGCCTTTCTCTCTGGCAGCATCCATTATTTCGTAACTTAATTTGAATTGCATATTTGGACCAGAACGTTTTCGGGATGACTCTAATAACCAACGAATCGCAAGTATTTTTCCTTTTTTCTCTTTTATTTCAATGGGAACTTGATAAGTGGATCCACTTACACGTTTTGATTTTACTATCAATTTGGGAGTTAATTTGTCTATTGCTTGACGTAGAACAATTAGTGGATTTTTCTCTGTTTTTTCTTGAATCTTTTCTAGAGATTGATAAAAAATTCGATAAGCTAATGATTTTTTTCCGTTCTTAAGAATACGGTTAACGACCATGTTAACTAATCGATTATGATAGATCGGATCAAATTTATCAATTTTCTTTTCTACAGTACTTTGGCGTGACATGAGTGTGAAAAAGGTTCATAATTTTATTTCATAAAGACTAATCATTACTTATTTAGGCTTTTTAACTCCATATTGTAGGGTAGATCTCTAAAGGTATCAAAGATCTCCCTCCAAACCGTACATACGACTTTCGTCGGATACGGCTTTCCACATGATTCTATTTGCATAGAATAGAAGATATTCATTCTTATGCATAAAATTATGTTTACTCATTCTCAATTGAGTATCCGTTTCCTTTCTTTTGCTATGATTAGAAATCTTGTATTTTCTATATCTATACGATTAGGTCCTTAGGTTTAAAAAAGAGTATAAAAAAGGAAAAGGTGTTTTAGATCAATGCTATTTGAATTGAGTCTGCTCCAAAAAAGTCAAGACATTTCCAATTTTATGTTAACACACACTAAGTAAGGGAAAACTTATAAAATGAATTCAATATTAAACCTTAGACATATATTATCCTTATTGTTTTAGCCTGCTCTAGTCCCCTTAGAAAACGTTCGTTATTGGGTTAGCCATATACTTTACATGTTTTTAGCAATTGACATGGCATCATCATAAAATGATACAAATCTTAGATAAGAATATACAACGCACTAGAACGCCCTTGTTTCCGGTTTTTGACTGAGACAGCATCTAAAATTCCTCGAATTATGTGATATTTAACACCGGGCAAATCTTTGACTCTTCCACCTCTTACTAATACTACAGAATGTTCTTGTAAATTATGGTCAATACCAGGTATATAAGCAGTGATTTCATATTTAGAAGTTAATCGTACTCTGGCGACTTTGCGTAAGGCAGAGTTTGGTTTCTTAGGGGTGATAGTGGAAAAGTTGACAGAAAAGTTACCTTTACTGCCACTATATAAAACCGTACATGAGAATTTCACCTCATACGGCTTCTCGTTCAATTCTTTTTAGGACATTTTTGTTTGTTTTTCGAGTATTTGAAATATTCTATAATATTTGTCAATATATATAGAATATATAATGTAAATATATATATATAATATAGAATATAGAATATAGAATATATATATATAGATTATTACTGTAATATGTATTATCAATATATATAGAATATATAATGTAAATATATATAGAATATAGAATATAGAATATATATATAGATTATTACTGTAATATGTATTATCAATATATATAGAATATATAATGTAAATATATATAGAATATAGAATATAGAATATAGAATATAGATTATATATATAGATTATTACTGTAATATGTATTATATAGATATATTCTATTTTATATAGCAATAATACTCTTATAGAATAATACTCTATTCTATATATTCTATTTACTTTATTATGTATATTCTACTTTTTTTGTAAAGAAAAACTATTCGAATCCTTCGGGGTTCATTTTTCTTTCTCTATTAAAAACAATAAGAGTGATAATCTTTTTTTTATCCATTTTTATTACTTATATGAACTGAACATTAACATGCTCAATTTTTATTGATATCTCGAAATATCATTTCATCACAAATTCAATTCAAAATTGACG